GTTTTGCTTTATATACGGAAAGGAAGGGATTCGAACCCTTGTTCATTCTCATGAAAAACGTCTTCCAAACGTATACCTTCAACCACTCGGACACCTTTCCAAGTTACAAGTCTTACTTAATGGTTTTTTTTTCTAAAATAAAAAAAGTCGTGTACATTCTGCTACTAATGGTCAAATGCTTTTCATTGACCAAATGTATTTGGTCAATGAAAAGCATTTGGCCGTTGGAAACGGCCACGTAGTGACTGTTACAGTTTTCGTGAATAATATTCGACGACTAATAATTCATTAATTGGAATACCAACAGCATCACGAGGCACAACATTTGTTACAGTACCTTGAAGAGCTGTTTGATTCATATTTAAATGAGGAGACACCAGTTGACGTTGACCAGAAAAACGCTTGATATTGTCTTGAACTAATGAGCGTGATGTCTCAACAACAGAAATAATATCGTTTTGTTTACATAGATAACTTGGGATAGACACTTTTTGGCTATTCACAATAATATGCCCATGTGTAATGAGTTGACGCGCTGCAGCAATTGTTCGCGCGAAACCTAATCGAAAAACAATATTATCTAATCGCATTTCTAATAATTGTAAAAGTAAATCACCTGTCGAGCCTTTTAAACGACGCGCTTCACGGACATATCGAATTAGTTGACGTTCACTAATTCCATAATTAAAACGTAATTTTTGTTTTTCCTTTAATCGAATAGCGTATTGTGACTCTTTGCCTACAAGTTTCTTTTTTGGACCATGTTGTCCAGGCGGAAACATACGTGTACATGATTTTTGAGTTAATCCGGGTAATTCACCTAATCGACGAACAAGTCGTACTCGGGGACCTCGATATCGAGCCATAAATTTTATAAAAATTCCATTGTGTATACTAGTAGTTCGTATTAAGCTGGATGAACCGTTGACTACGTGACCGTTTCCACTGGCGAAATGCATGGTGACCTTTTCCAAAATGTATTTTGAAACACGTTTTGGTCAAGAGCCACACAATGTATTGTGGAATAGTATTTGGTCAAAAGCGTATTGGTCAAAGTGGTTCATGCTTGCTTAATACTTATGTAAGGTTTCCAGTAGGTAAACTTGGTGCCCGTTTCCAATGGCCAAATGTATTTGGTCAATGAAAAGCATTTGGCCATTGGAAACGGGCACCTCATTCAAACTTAAAAGCTTACAAAAATTTTTGTGTCAATTCTTTCATTTGTTTTTGGTTTTATAAAAGTATAAAACCAAACACAGACATAAATAAATTCCCTTGACCAAATAGTGTTCGTTGACCATTTTGTTGACTATTTCCAAAATATATTTTGGAAATAGTCAACAAAATGGTCACACAGTGTCATTACTGACCGCTGTAATCTCTTTACGCGTTAATTAAAAAGTGGGCGTAATACTCTATAACGAGCTCTTGCACGTTTAAACGCTAACATTGCTTCAGCACGCTCTTTACTGCCTTCAGCAGTATCAAGGCGTTTTGTTGCTTCTTGAAACGCAGTTTCTGCCTGTTCAAGTTGAATATTTTCTGCTGCTTCACCATCATGTGCTAGCACCAGCACTTGATTATTTTCGACCTGAGCAAACCCACCCATCACTGCTAAGGATGTCCAGGTTGTATTTGATCGAATATAGGTTGCACCAACGTCTAATCCAGTAAATAATCGACAATGATTTTGTAAAATACCGAATTGACCATAAGGACCTGGTAAGATAATTTCATCCGCTTGGTCATTCCATAGAATGCCTTTTGGAGTTATAATACAAACTTGCAAACTCATACGTACTCTTGGAATATATTGTGTCTCTTGACCAAAAAGTGTTCGTTGACCATTTTGTTGACCATTTCCACAATGTATTGTGGAACAGTATGTGGTCAGTAAAATATATTTTGGAACAGTATTTGGTCACCACAATGTGATCAATACTGTGACCAAATACATTTGGTCAACTGTGGAAAAACATGGTGACCGTTTTGTTGACCACATGTATGTGGTCAGTACAATGTATTTTGGTGACCAAATGTATGTGGCCAATGAACACGTTTTGGTCAAGAGCCTGTGGCCAAATACATTTGGCCAATAGAAACGGCCACACAGTTGGTCACACTATTTCGAAGCTTCGTTTTTAGCAACAGCTTCATTGATATTCCCAACTAAATAGAACGCTTGTTCTGGCAGAGCATCAAGTTCGCCTGATAAGATTAAATTAAACCCTTGAATAGTGTCATTCAGACTTACATATTTTCCAGGAGAACCTGTAAAGACTTCAGCAACAAAGAATGGTTGAGATAGGAAACGTTCAATTTTACGAGCACGAGCTACAACTAAACGATCTTCTTCAGTTAATTCATCAAGCCCTAAAATCGCAATAATATCTTGCAATTCTTTATATCGTTGTAAAGTTTGTTTCACGTTTTGCGCACAATCGTAATGAGTCTTACCAACAATCCATGGTTGTAACATTGTTGAAGTTGAATCAAGTGGATCTACCGCTGGATAAATCCCTTTTGAAGCAAGACCACGGGATAATACTGTTGTAGCATCTAGGTGGGCAAACGTTGTTGCTGGAGCCGGGTCAGTTAAGTCATCGGCAGGAACATAAACAGCTTGAATTGACGTAATACTTCCATCTTTTGTAGAAGTAATTCGCTCTTGAAGGCCGCCCATTTCGGTAGCAAGAGTTGGTTGGTAACCTACCGCTGATGGCATACGACCTAATAAAGCTGAAACTTCTGAACCTGCTTGTACAAAACGAAAAATATTATCAATAAATAATAAAACGTCTTGTTTATTAATATCACGGAAGTACTCAGCCATTGTTAAAGCTGTTAATCCAACACGCATACGTGCTCCGGGTGGTTCGTTCATTTGACCATAAACTAAAGCCACTTTCGACTCAGATAGTTTTGATTCATTAATTACCCCAGATTCTTTCATTTCCATGTAAAGGTCATTTCCTTCACGTGTGCGTTCACCAACACCACCAAATACAGAAACACCACCATGGGCTTTAGCGATATTATTAATAAGTTCCATAATAAGAACAGTCTTACCAACACCGGCACCACCAAATAACCCAATTTTGCCTCCACGACGATATGGTGCTAATAAGTCAACAACTTTAATTCCAGTTTCAAAAATAGATAATTCTGTATCTAAATCAACGAATGCTGGCGCTGACCGGTGAATAGGTAAACGGTCTGGCGCATCCACGGGTCCTAAATTATCCACTGGTTCACCAAGTACGTTAAAAATACGTCCTAAAGTGGCTGGTCCAACTGGAACGCTTAATGGAGCACCAGTATCAAGAACTTCCATTCCACGCATTAAACCATCTGTTGCACTCATTGCTACAGCGCGAACGCAATGATCACCTAATAATTGTTGAACTTCACAAGTTACAGAAACTTCTTGGCCAGCTTGGTTTGTACCGTTTACAGTTAAAGCATTATAAATGCGTGGCATTTTTCCGGCTGGAAATGTAACGTCTAATACTGGTCCAATAATTTGTGTAATAACACCATTAGTGGTTTTTTGCTTTTTATCAGTTTTTGCTCTTGTTTCTGTAGACTCGCACATATGATTTTGTCTCTCTTGTATGATACGTATATAGCGACCGTTTCTATTGGCCAATTGACCAAATACATTGTACTGACCACATACATGTGGTCAACAAAATGGTCATTGGAAACGGTCACAAAATGTATTTCGGAATACCCACTATTTGATCAATTCTTTCAAATGGCCAAATGCTTTTCCACAATGTATTGTGTGGCGAAATGCATTTGGCCAATGGAAACGGTGACCCTTTCCAAAATGTATTTTGAAACACGTTTTGGTCAAGGGCCACCAAATACATTTTGGAATCAATTGATCAACTGACTCAAAAAATGTTGTAGCAAAACTCTACAAACAACATATGGGTGCTTTTTATATAAATTCTTAAAGTAGTATATCATACATCGTCAAAAAATACAATCTCGTTGACCAAATGGTGTTCATTGACCAAATACTGTTCCACAATACATTGTCGAAATGGTCAGCCAAATATATTTTACTGACCACATGTATGTGGTCAACAAAACGGTCACAACATATATTGTAGAAGACGAAGCAGACATTAATTATTTTCACTCTTCAAAAAAGTGATCTGTTAAAAAGTTTGTTTTTGTTTTTAAAAACTGTATAATACATATAAGGTTCTAATAGTCTTTAATAGTTAATACAATAGGCCTATTGATCAATTGACTAAATAGTGTTCATTGACCACATATATGTGGTCAACAAAACGGCCACTATGTACAACTTGTCAAAAAGAGAGACCGGACACAGGATATCAGGAGTAAAAAATATCGATGAGTGCTCAAGATTTACCAAGCATTTTAGTACCATTAGTTGGTCTTGTCTTTCCCGCTGTAGCGATGGCGTCAATGTTTATATATATTGAAAAAGACGAGATTAAGTAAACTCTTTGACCACAATCATTGACCAAATACTGTTCCACAATACATTGTGTGGCTCTTGACCAAAACGTGTTCCAAAATACATTTTGGAAAGGGTCACCATGCATTTCGCCAGTGGAAACGGTCACAACATTGTACTGACCACATACATGTGGTCAACAAAATGGTCAACGTGGTCACATGTCATACCGACAGAGTTCATATACAAGTTGTGACCGTTTCCAATGAAATGATCAAATGCAGTTCATTGACCACATACTGTTCCACAATACTGTGACCGTTTCCAAAATGTATTGTGGAACAGTATGTGGTCAACTGTGGAAAAACATTTGGTCACCTTTTTAGCCCATAGGACTCCAGAGGTTTGCTCTTGGCGTCTTCGAGAGGAGAATATGTAATTATGTCAATTTTATCATGGATCGAAGATCAACGTAAACTTAAGTTATTGAATGCTCCGAAATATACGCATCCAGACACCGAAGGAGGACAAGGTCTTTGGACACGCTGCGATCATTGTGGAGTTATTTTATATATTAAACATTTAAAAGAAAATCAACGTGTATGTTTTGGGTGTGGATATCATTTACAAATGAATAGTCATGAACGACTTGAGCATTTATTAGATACTGGGACCTGGCGCCCACTCGATGAAACTGTTTCTCCATGTGATCCACTTCAATTTAAAGATCAAAAAGCTTACACAGAAAGATTAAAAGATGCCCAAGAACGAACTGGACTTCAAGATGCAGTCCAAACAGGTACTGGATTATTAGATGGAATTCCAGTTGCGGTCGGAGTCATGGATTTTAACTTTATGGGTGGTAGTATGGGTTCTGTTGTTGGTGAAAAAATAACCCGATTAATTGAATATGCAACACATGAAGGATTAAGTTTAATTCTTGTTTGCGCTTCGGGTGGGGCTCGGATGCAAGAAGGTATTTTAAGTCTTATGCAAATGGCAAAAATTTCTGCTGCCCTTCATGTTCACCAAAATTTAGCTAAACTTTTATATATTGCCATTTTAACATCACCAACAACAGGTGGAGTTACAGCAAGTTTTGCAATGCTAGGAGATTTAATTATTGCGGAACCAAAAGCTCTTATTGGTTTTGCTGGTCGAAGAGTAATTGAACAAACATTACAAGAACAATTACCAGATGATTTTCAAACCTCCGAATATCTGTGCCATCATGGGTTACTTGATTTAATAATTCCTCGGTCTTTTTTAAAACAGGCCCTTTCTGAAATTTTGACTGTCTATCGTGATGCCCCATTACGTACACCGGGAGAGCTTCCATACGGAGAACGAGGACCAATGACAAAAGTTCTGGAAGAACATTGGCGGCGTCTTGCTGAATCAAAAAGTGGAGAAATTTCACGTAAACTAACGGAAACCACAAATAAAAATCATTGGCTTAGTGCAAAATTAAACGAAACACAGAATACTGACCAATTACAAATTGGTGATCTTCCCGATGTTATTAGTGGTGCCTGTATTCCAACGCATCATACTATGTGGTTTATAGATGCAAATGGTCAAGTTATGGTTCAACAAGAAACATTTACTCGAGAAACAATTGAATGGCCAGAGACAGAAAAGTCATCATGATTGGTGACCATTTCCAAAATATATTGTGAACACTATTTGGTCAGTCGAATAGGTTGACCAAATGCAGTTCTTTTGGCCAAATTCATAGTGTTGTTGACCATTTCCACAATGTATTATGGAAAAGCATTTGGCAACGGTCACCATTACCTGATTAGGTCAACTGTGGAAAAATATTAAGAAATACAGGCGAAAATAAAAAGAGAACAATATGAGCATTTTAATTGAAAATATTTCGAAAACTTTTTCTGATATTGCTGTTTTAAAGCATATTAATATTGAAATAAAAACCGGTTCTCTTGTTGCGTTAATTGGACCTTCTGGGTCTGGTAAATCAACTTTATTACGAATAATCGCTGGTTTAGAAAAACCTAATAATGGTCGAATTTGGCTTCATGGGTATAATTCAACTAATCTTTCTCCACAAGAGCGTGAATTAGGGTTTGTTTTTCAAAACTATGCATTATTTCCAAATTTAACCGTATATGAAAATATATGTTTTGGTCTTAGTTTAAAAGATATTGAGAAAGAGATAATATTAGTTAGAATGCAAGAATTATTAAGGCTCGTTCAATTGGAAGAATATATTGATCGTTACCCTTATCAATTATCAGGAGGACAATGCCAACGAGTTGCTTTTGCTCGCGCACTTGCTTTAGAACCGCGAATTTTATTATTAGATGAACCTTTTGCAGCACTGGATGCACCAATGCGAAAACAATTAAGATCCTGGATAAGAAAAGTCCATAAACAACTTGCTATGACAACAGTTTTTGTAACTCACGATCATCATGAAGCTTTTGAATTAGCTGATGATATTGTTATTCTGGAAAATGCTCGAATTGCCCAATTAGGTACACCTCAAGAAATTATTGAGCAACCGGCGAATAGTTTTGTTCGAGATTTTATTAAAATAAAAAATTGATTTGGGTGAGACGATTTAACCATATATTTTTATAAAATAAAAAAATCGATTTAGTTGCAAAATTGAGTAAAACCATCGACTTTAAAGTTGCAAACTAACAAATTTTTTGATATATTTATAAATAATATAAGGAATAGCAAACATATTGTTTCATTAAAAATTAATTAAAAAACTGAAAATAATACTGTGTTTTTTACATATTATTTAAATATTGCTTTCATTTTTAATTTTATTAACTAACTAAGAAAAAAATTCTAAAAAAATCAACCTTTTTTTAGAAAAGGGGAGAATACGTACTTTATGAATAGATATTATCCAAACAAAGGAAAATACTATTTAGCAAGAAGAAATACTCGATTAGAAAAAATCAAAGATCTTCTTAGCAAATATTTAAATATTAATTTAGAATTAAATCACCTTGACGATAATGAACCTATACCAGCCGGACCGTTATTAAAAATCTTTATTGAAACTGAATTAAAAAGCTTTTTTTCAAATTATCAAGATAGTAAAGCACTGGATATAAAAGTCAAAATAAATGAATCGATCGAAAACGTTAGTATTTTAAAATTATTCACTTTAATACCACAATATACCGTAATTAAACTTCAAGAAGTATTTTTAAGTCTACGCGGTATTATAATGGTATTAAATTCGACTGAGTTTCAGACTATAAGCCAAGTTTATTTAGCATCAAATATAGAAGAAGCAAGATTTGCTATTCGAGCAAAAATACCTCAATTAAATGTTTTTGGGGCATTTGGTATGATTCCTTTTATTTTAGGGTTATCATATTTTTTACGTAGTAAATACTCAAATGCAAATATAAATTTAGTATTACGTGACACTTTACCGATTTTTTCTCAACCATTAGAAACAATTGCATGGGAAACTTTTGAATATAATACAAAACACGATCTTGAAATTGAAGACGGCTCGTGGTATGAAGACTCTATTGTTGTAAGAAAAAAAATACCAAATCAAAAAATTTTTATTAATGGTATTACTCAATCTTTTGTCCTCGAATCTAATATCAATAATAATTCGAGAATTAAAAAGATATTTTTAAACCCGGATCAATTGCCTTTAAAACTTGAAAGCTTTAATTCAAATATTCAAGAAAACCCGAGTATAATTGAGTCTAAATATTCATTTCAATCAGCTCAAAAAAATCAAATAAACCCTCAATTAGAAAAGCCAATTCAAGACAAACAAACTAGTGAATCACAATTTAATAATCTTTATAATCAATATTGCGCATTAAAGTCAAAATATAAGAAAATTTTTCAAAACAAAAACTCAAAAATATCTTTTTATTCTCTTTTAGAATCTTTTTTTGAACAAGAAAAATTTATTAATAATGCAATTTCGGCTGATTGGTTAGAATCTACGAAATTTCCAATAACATTACCAAATTGGGATAAAGTAATAGAGCTTGAAATTCCAATTCTTCTTGAAGAAGAAATTAAAGCTGCTTTAACTGATGAAGTTGAAACCTTAAATAATCTGAAATTGGCTAAACAAGCGTTTTTTGGATTAGCTCAACAAGCAATTCTTCGTGATCGTCCAGAAGGGAAAATGGAATTAATTAAAGAAGAGGAGCAGGCCGCGTATACTCAAAAGCTTCAAGAATTGTGGGGTTTAGGGGATGATAATGAAAATCTTAATAGCGAAACTTTAAAAAGGGGTGACTTTTCCGAACAAGAATTTTTTGAAGAATCAATTTCTGAAGAACAAAATCAAACAGGACCTTCGTCGACTAAATTGCGTTTAGCAGAATACATGACAGCTTTAGCGAATTTAGAAATAAGTCCTGAAGAAATTGCAAAACAAATTACTGGAATAAATAAAAGTATTCGAGAAAGTAAAAGAACTATTAATTTCTTAAACGTAGTTCTTGCAAAAAATAATTCTGAAAAAGATCAGCGTTCGAAAACAAATACCAAGCAAAAAAATCAAAGTTTACAAAAACTTTATCAATTTTTAAATATAAAAGACCGCGACGAGTTAGATGCTTTAAATTATTATTTAAGTCTTTATATAAATTCTCAAGAATTAAATACACAAAATAACAAAAAAACATTAACAGAAAAAATCCGTACTTTTTTTCAATCTATTTTAATAAGTGATCAGATTGAACAGAATTGTCACAAACTTGATAATAACGCCTTATTAAAAAGAAATAATCAAAATGCAAATTTATATAAACCTTTAATTCATAATTTTATTGAATCATATTCTATCCCAACTCGACAAATGTCAGGTTATACTTATCCTGATATGCGCGAAACAAATTTACTATCAAATTTTATTTGGGAATTGTTTTTTGGCATACAAAACCATAACTGGTTGAAAATTGCATTACCAACAAATTTCGCAGCTTTACAGAATTTTGTTCCAAAGACATTAGATTCTTTTAATGTACCTATAACCAAAATTAAAATAGGAAACCAGTATCAGCAGAATTTTAATTTTAAAAATCAAAAAGATAACCCACCAATACCGCCTAAAACAAGTGATATTTTTGACCCAATTCGTAACTTTGATTTAACAGTTCCCTTAGATAATAATCAAAAACAAGGTGTAATAGACGAGTCAAAAACATTATATGACTGGTTTTGGGACCGCGTTTCTCCGTATAATCCCTTTGCAATTCAACAAGTACATTATGCTACAGATGATTTTACTTGGGCCTCAAAAAATAAACCTTCTCAATCGTGGCCTACTTCCCTTTATATTCAAGAGGGGCTTAGAACAGGAAAACGAGATATTGATATTAATGAAATTGAAGAACTTAAAAAAGAGTACGCGAAAAGTACTATTGAAAAAAATGAAGTAAAAAATAAAAATGAAAAAGGTGTAAGTTCTGAAAAAGAAGCGCTCGAAATAAGTAATATTGAAATACGCGAGAATATCGACCCAAACCCGGTAGATTTCACTTCAATCCCAACCTCTGAATTTTTTGGATTGCCAAAAATCGGACCAATCGATACGGTTCTTCGAGAACATAATTCGTTTTTACCATGGGAAAATGACGTTTATATGGTCCCGTTTTCCTCAAATGAGTGGAAACAGCAATTAAATCATTTTGAAACTGCTCTTAATGAAATATCTAAAAAAGAAATAATTGACAAAGTAAACAACCCTGCAATTTCAACAAAAGGAATTAATGAAATATGGGAAGACTGGCAAACACAATTATTAATTTTACAAGATGAGGTAGATAGTCAACTCGCAAAAAAAATTGAGTCATTTCGAGCAAAAGAAGATTCGACTAAAAAGCCAACGAAAAAGAAAAAGAACAATAAAAAGAAATCAAAAGAACAATCAAAAGATAAAAAAGAAAATACATTATTAAAACCGATTCAGTATAGCCTTGTAAAGACATATTATCCGCAAGACTCGATTTCATTATTGCCATTAATAACGATTAAACGCCCAATTTCGAGTTCAAATACCGCTGCATTTGATACTCGTGAACAAGTAGATTACCATTTTACCGCACCGTTTCATGTTCAAGAAAATTTAAATCCTGTTTTTGAACTTAACGAAACCCCATATGAAAATTTTTTAGGAACAAATGTTCAAACGTATCATCGAGTTGGAGCGCCATTAGTTCCTCAAGCGTATTCAGTAAGTCCAATTGAAAAAGTATTAAATACACCGTTTTTTCAAAATCAAAAAATACAACAATATCTAAAAAATTCTTATGTTCAAAACGGATTACGGCGATTAAAATTAATTGAAACAAATCTTTTTGGGCCCACACATTGGGAAGGGTTTCAAACAAATTTTGGATCTATACAGAATTGGATTTTAGCGCTGTCAGGAATTGGGCTAAGTTATTTAATCTTTTTGGTTGGACAGGATGCTCTATTACTATATGCTCGTGAAACATTATATTACATTATGGTTCTTGCAGTTCAGTGGGGCTTAGCTACACCATATTTAAAACAACAGATTAGTTTTATTACTGGTGAAAAAGATTTTATTGCTTTTCGGATTTTACCACAGATTAATAAAAACTGGCGTAGCGTCGCAGGGGCTCGAATTGTTACGCCTGAATTAGTTGATATGGTGTTAACCTTACGAATGATGCAAAAATTTAAAACTCGACGACTTTGGCGTACATTTCCAACTGGGTTTTTATTCCATGGACCGCCGGGTACAGGAAAAACATTGTTAGTTCAAATTTTAGCAAGCGAAGCTCAAGTTCCTGTTATTTCTATCTCAGCTGAATCTATTCTTCAAGATTACACACAAGGAGATGATCGGCTTGAAATGGCTTTTGAAGAAGCACAACGACTTGCACCCTCAATTTTGTTTATTGATGAAATTGATGGGCTTGGAGAACGACGACCAGAAATAGCAAAACCTGAAAATAGAAATTGGTGGTTGACAACATTTTGGGAAGAAGAAGATTTTGAAACAATTGGAGATGAACCAATAGCTTATAGCTCATCGGAACCACCAAAAATGCGTCCTGGAAGTGTTGGTTACATGCCATACTACGCAAAACGAACACAGCAACTTCGTAAACTTGTTATTTTATTAGTAGAATTAGATGATATTAGTAAATATCGGGCAACAAGCGGAATAGTGGTCATTGGTGCAACAAATCGACTTCAAATTTTAGATCCAGCATTACGACGTCCGGGTCGACTGGAAAATCAAATTTATTTTGAATTGCCAGACGCTGAAAAAAGAGCAGAATTAATTAAACTTTATTCAAAAGGAGTTGAGTTTGATTCAACGCTTATAGATGCCCCTACTGTATGGAATTACATTTTAGAACGTACGTATGCTTTTACACCAGCGGATTTAGCAATGGTCATGAAAGAATCAGCTGTGAAAAGTATTATTTCCAATAGTAAGCATACAGTCGAAACAATTGAACATGGAATCGAACGGCTTGTAACAGAAAAAATCTTTAAACCAAAAAATAGTGATCCTGGAGCTTTATCATCACTTCAATTAGCTTATCACCAAGCAGGAAAAATCATATTAAGTGCAGTATTAGCTGATGTTATACCAGTAATTGTTGCGCATTTATGGCCACACGAGCTAAATTCTCGGGGTAAACGTATTCAAGCTTTACGTGAAGAAAAATTTTTAACAACACTATTTCCACAACCTTTTGGGAATCGGCTTATTGCGTGTTATGGAGGCCTTGCGGCTGAAACGTTATTTTTACAATACGGATCATCACGAAATGCATATGGATATTTTTCAACCCTTGGACTTGATGATATCGTATTAGGAGAAAGGCTCAGTCAATTAATGATTACATCAAAATATTTTTATTCAACAAATTTTGAAACACTTGATTGGATAAATATTTCTTCAAATTGGAATCAACAAGAATTTACCCGAAACGGTTTACTCCTAAAACGGCGTCGAATTGAAGCTATTGCGGATGATAAAGTTTCTCTTGATTTTGAATTTAAACAGTTTTTAGATCCAGATTTAACACGTGAAACAGAATACAAATTTGATGAATATGAAGACCCAAATCAACAAGTACAAGAACGTACTCAAGATACTGGATGGTGGTATAATCATTTTAAAACAATTTATCAAGATCATGATTTAGGGTTTGATCCTTCAGGACGTTTTGCAAGAAAAATCTGGTTTCGTGATGAATGGAATTTATTTTATTATGATGATCAGAAAACATGGAAACGGAATTTAGATTGGTTAAAACCAGAAATTGTATTACAAACACATCAATTTGAATCGAATCTAAGTCCAACAAGAATTAAATGGTCTGATATTAGTGATATTCAAGCTGAATATCAACGCCATTCCTTAATTTTAAATGCTTTTAATAAAGCATTACTTATTCTGGAAGAAAATCGTGAACTTTTAGACACATTAGTATATGCTTTAATTGAAAAGAAAATTCTTCGAGCTCCGGAAATTAACAATATTTTAGAAAAATTCTCAATATCAACACAGGAAAAGGCGGAAACCCAAACTGACGTTGTTCAAGAGAATAGAGGAATTCGGGTTATTTCAAGAGACTGGGGCAAAAATTCTCGTAAACCGGATACGAGGTGGCTAAATATTGACGAGATCCAACAAAATGTAAAAATGGAATTATAAATATTGAAGTTATAAATGCGGGAAAATTTTTCCCGCATTTAGTGTTCATTGGAGTGGATCTAGAAAATCCATTAAAGATCATCTAATTTTCTTGCCGCTGATCGGACTTGAACCGATATGGATATACCGTAACTTTTTGAAAGTTATGTGTTTACCATTTCACCACAGCGGCGACATAAAAAAATAGTGTTCAATTCGAAAGATACAGGGCCACAAGCAATACAAAAATTTTTTGTAATAACTTATTTATGGCCCTTCTCTCGAAATATAGAGGTCTTATAGTGATGAACCTAAGCCTACATATGAACCATAGAAAAAAATGCCTACTAATGTAAGAACGGCTGTACCTGCAATAGTACCAACAAGCCATAACGGAATACGCCCAGTTGTGCCAGTATTGGACATAGCGAAATCTCCTGTATACACAATTTAGTTTTCCTCTTCTAGCAGGATAAATTGTATTCATTTCCAAAATGAATGAATACAATTATTATTTTATGTCGATGGAATTCAATGCTATCTTGCTAGAGAATCTATAATGTACGGAAGTATAAAGCCTTTCTAAAAAGTGTTTTAGAAGCGAATTACACTTTATTTTTTACATTACTGGATAGCAAAATGATGGTCCCAACGTACCAAAACTAACATCACCGAGTTTGACAACAAATGTAGCTACACGCATGTGATGAGCATGGGGCCAACTCATGCAGTATGCATGAGAGGCTTAAGGCGTGTCCCGAAGTTGTTTAGTTAAAAATATAACTTGAGAATAAAACCGCCAACACAAAAATTAATAAAAGTCCCCAGTATAAACTGGTACGATTTAATTCTACAGATTGTTTATTGGGATTTGGTTTGGCCATAAGAAACTTTGCTTTTAACGTTGAATAAATTGCATAGCTGTGATCGCCCCTAAAAAGAAGACTGTTGGTACAGCTAGTGCATGCACCGCAAGCCAGCGCACAGTAAAAATTGGATAAGTATATGATTTTCTTGCAGTCATATGACACTCTCGATTAGTTTACTTCAGATAATTTTTTTACTTGTTCCAATGCATTGAAACGATCGGTAATAAGTGGAGCTTCCTGACGATCTTCTGTGAAATATTCATTTGGACGCGGAGTTCCAAAAATATCATAAGCTAGACCTGTACTCACGAATAACCAACCAGCAATAAATAACGATGGAATTGTAATGCTATGAATTACCCAGTAGCGAATACTGGTTAAAATATCAGAAAAAGGGCGTTCTCCTGTAGCACCAGACATGCGTAACACTCCTTATATACTATTTCAGGGAAAAGTTTTATGAAACATGTCCTCAGTCGCCAGATACTATAAGGCATTGGCTCAGATACTATGTTTTTAAAAATCCTGTTTTGTTGTTTCTTTTTTTAGTATAACGACTTCTCAAGGTTACATCAAGTTTTCTAAGTTGTTTTACTATAAAAAAATTATCCAATATTCTGAGATAAATAACTTATTAAAACTCTTTTGTTTTTCATAACGAGCTAAATGTTTTTTTGAAACATGCTTTTTCGTGTGGGCGAATGACGGGACTTGAACCCGCGACTGGTAGAGTCACAATCTACTGCCTTAACCAACTTGGCTACACCCGCCAAACTATTTACAATTTTTAGAGTATTTTTTGATGGAGCGGATAGCGGGAATCGAACCCGCACCTCTTGCTTGGAAGGCAAGGGCACTACCACTATGCAATATCCGCATTTTTACAGTATTCTTTTGAGACATTTTAAAAGAAAACTGATAGTATGTCAAATTTATTATATATTTAGCTATTTATAACACTGTATTTCTTTAGACACTTGTGTATTATCTACATAGAAAGAATTTGAAAAGATATGGTTTAGTATTTTCATCAGGTATACTAAGTCTAATAAAGACGTACAAATCAACTCACCATTTAAGGAAACCAAAGCAATGCTCGTTATTTTTCAATTAGCTTTATTTGCGTTAATTGCTGTATCTTTTCTTTTAGTTGTTGGTGTTCCTGTAGTTTTAGCAACACCTGATGGATGGATAGACAATAAACGTACTGTATTTTCAGGAATTGGTTTATGGTTCCTTCTCGTTTTTGCAGTAGGTATTTTAAATTCATTTGTAGTATAATAAGTATAAATTTCATTGAAATTCGTTGACCAAATACTGTTCCACAATACATTGTGAAAATGGTCAATTGAATTCATTTGAAAAATGGTATACATTTTTGATCATGATTGTGTTGCTATTTGTTGTTAATAAAACAAATAGCAACATATTGCACTATTTCAAAAAGGAATATACACTTTATCTAAGAAGGGTTGCTAACTCAATGGTAGAGTACTCGGCTTTTAACCGATTAGTTCCGGGTTCGAGTCCCGGGTGACCCAAATTTACAGCAAAACATATTATACAATAATAATATCATTCATTTTTCTACTTAGATAAACATATAAAAAATAGTAAATTATATTACTTCTTTCGTAAAATAGTAGATTCAAGAATTTGAATATGTGTATAATGTAATGTTCTACTTGAATATTTTCTATATAAAAATTTTAAAATATACCGCTGTATATATTTTGGAAAGTGATTAAAAATGGATTCAAATTCTGATTTTGACAAATACTCAAGTAATAAAATGTTTAAATTATTTTCAATGTAATCATGTAAAAGAGCATTACTTTGCAGAAATGAGTCGACACTTTTTTCAAGCTTTTTTGTAAAAAAATACCTAATAATAGGAGATAATTGATACCGAATGCGATTTCTTACCGTTTTTAAATAAGTATTTGTTGGATCAATTAATGAAGGTAAACGAAATTGAGAAATGATTTCTGAAATTTCACTGCGAGAAATATTTGTTAATGGGCGATAAATAAAAAATTCTTCGTTCATCGAAATGCTATAAAATATAAATAGACATCGAGTATGTGTTTTTTTATAATGTTCCCGAATTGGTTGTAAACTGAATGTCGAATTAGAAAATACGTCCACGATAGCTTTACCTTTTTTATTAAAATGAAATGTATAATTCGTTTTATTACCGCGACATTGAGAATAATACAGTGTAGAAGAATACAAAAAAAAGTTTTCTTTTTTAAATAAAATTGTATAATAGTCAAATAGACCTTTAGCATCCCGATAACTTTGAAATAGGCCCAAAGGGCTTGTACCACGAAACAAAAGCAAAAAAAAAGTCTCAATTTTATCAGTTAATGTATGGCCTTTATAAAGAGATTTTCGATCTAATAAATAAGTAATTCTATTAGCACTTTCTTGCCGCCATAAACAAGCACTGGTTTCGGTTTCTACATTTTTTTCTGCTAAAATAATAGTATAAGGTAATTTAAAGAGAAAAGATAATTTCCATAACTGCCAAAAAGCTACAAAATTTTGAGATTGCCAGAAATGGTGACAATAAACTAAATCAATGTCCTTTTTATTTTTATAAAAAGATTGTAAAATGACAAAAACTAACACAATAGAATCAGGCCCGCCGGACACTAGACATAACGGGTCACCAACTGTATTTTGAGATAAATTTAAATTATGTCTATGTTGTTGTAAAGTTTTTGAAATTGATGAAAAAAAAGATGTCATTTTTTATAGAAAAGGTGAAAAAACCCTAAATTTTGAAATGTCTTCGATTAATAAAAAATCGTTACAAATAAAAAAATAGTGAATACAAAATTGCCAGGAACCAGACTTGAACTGGTGACACGAGGATTTTCAGTCCTCTGCTCTACCAACTGAGCTATCCCGGCTTGATAGATTTATGAGATTTTCTAAATGATTCAAACTTTGCAAATTTTCAGTGCATTACTAGTTATTATTTTGATACTTCCACAAAACCCGCCACGTCAAAAAGTGGAGACATGGTTTTGGGAAACAGGCCTTTTTACAAATTATCAAGAAGCAAAACGTGTGATTAAACTTTTAACAATCTTGACAACAATCTTTTTCTTTATGTTAACACTAGCATTACATAAAGTTTAAATAAACTTAATACCTACCCTTAAAATAAATTCCCTGATCAACGGTCATTGATCAAAAAAATTCATTTAGGCCAATCGGCCAAACGTTTGATACCGCTGGGGTGGAAGGATTCGAACCTCCGAATGGCGGGACCAAAACCCGCAGCCTTACCACTTGGCGACACCCCATTTTTATAGTTTGACTCTATAATACCTGATAGAGCACAAAAATCAAAATGAAAAAAGTGTTTAAGGGGTGCCACTAGGTTTAAATTTAAACTATTTAAGAAGCTCTTTTTTTAACTCTAATATTATATATAAAAGTTTACGGAGCGGCGTCTGCAACTACCTATAAAATATTCTCTCTCGCTGGTAAAAAGACAGAAGGTTGGTACTAAAAAACCTTTTTATTATTTATGTATTTAAAATTGCTTATACTTTTATTGTGTATTTGTTGACTACTACTAATTTTTTTACCAAATGGGAGTCAGCCCACACCGATGTACTATCTAAAAACACCGATTCTGTAGGCCGCCCCATTTTGTGGTATAAACTATACATCTCATCCAGTTTGCTGTATGAGATCTGAGGTCGACTCGGAAAGTCGTCCTAAGGTGTTGAATACTAATGAGTGGAGTTTGTTTACACAATATCAAAACACTATTTATATAGTGCCACCCCAAGACGTACAGCAAAAATACCAGTAACAAGTGATAAAAATAATGCAATAAAAACTTGAGAATCAGCAATAGGCATATGATGGTCCACGTGATGTTGTTGGAATTAGAGATTTCCTCCACGGCTGGAAAGTAAAACAATAACTAGTGGTCCAGCCACAACAATAAAGAGTAAAGCGGTTAATTGTAAAACAATTTCAAAATTCATAGTTTACATGTTCCTGTCGTAATTCGTACAAAATACTATCTGCGATATGCAGTATGATATTTTTAAATGCCAAATATGCTCGAAAACTGAATGGAATTTTTCTAAAAATACTACTTTTTACCTATAAATATTTTTATATATGTTGTTGTTGGCAAATGGCCGATAGTCTATCGGGTCATTGAAAACGGTCATAATGCTTGTCACATTTATAAAAAAATTAATTGACTTTATAGGCGATTGTATTCTTATTTATCAAACCTAATATACCAATGACCAATTGCAATTGGTCAAAATACCATGTACTGCATCATCGTCTAGATATAGTTTTTAACGAAAACTTACCGAAGCTTGCCATACAAATGCTAAAGCTAAGAACAGTACTGGGATAACCGGTAATACATCTACAATTGGGTCAAACGGAGCATAGGCTTCCGGTAATTTCGCTAATAATAACACGGGAATCCTCCAAAATACAAACAAATGTTGGCGTCACGAAGAATACTTTTGACGTTTATAATCTTAGTTGTATTATGCTCGGAAAAAAAAAAATTGACTAGTATTTTAAATACTTTTTAAATCAAGATTGGAAATCTCCTGAAAAAGTGCATAGATATTGCCAAAATATATGTGTTTGGTAGATTAAGGAAAACCGCAAACTAACTCTAAAAGCTGGTTAATCATTATTGACCAACTGTCATTCCACAGTTGACCAAATACTGTTCCAAAATACATTTTGGAAACGGTCACAACATTGTACTGACCACATATACGTGGTCCACAAAAAGGTCACAAGCTATTAATTGTTACGATAAAAAAATTAGTTTTTATTTTGTCACCAAGAATATTGCTTAAAAAACGTTATCTGCCTAAAGTTTTTAATTATTTTTATCAGATCCTAATTGTTATACTATTAACAAAAAGTAAGAAGTAACTGAAGTATTTCCACATTTCCCAAAGAGATGTACTGACTATTTCCAAAAAAAAAATTTGGAAATATAATTGGTGAAGGAAAAACATGCGGGAAATCAGTTTTTTACGTTGATAATGGAGAAAAATACTATGAAACTTGCCTATTGGATGTATGCCGGTCCAGCCCATATTGGAACATTGCGAATTGCAAGTAGCTTTACAAATGTTCATGCTATTATGCATGCACCACTTGGAGATGATTATTTTAATGTTATGCGTTCGATGTTGGAACGTGAGCGTGATTTCACACCAGTTACTGCTAGTATTGTGGATCGACATGTATTAGCTCGTGGATCTCAAGAAAAAGTTGTTGAAAATATTCGCCGTAAAGAGCAAGATGAAAAATCTGATCTTGTCATTGTAACACCAACATGTACGTCAAGTATTTTACAAGAAGATTTACAGAATTTTGTAGATCGGGCATCTATTGAGTCAGTTGGTGATGTTCTATTAGCAGATGTTAATCACTATAGAGTGAATGAATTACAAGCTGCTGATCGGACACTAGAACAAATTATCCGATTTTATCTTGAACGTTCAGAATTACAAAAAACCACTATTCTTCAAAAAACCACTGAGCCTTCTGTAAATATTATCGGATTATCTACGTTAGGGTTTCATGCTCAACATGATTACCGCGAATTAAAACGACTTCTTAATGATTTAGGAATCAAAGTTAATTTAGTTATTCCAGACGGATGTGAAGTAAGTACACTAAAAAAGTTACCCCAAGCATGGTTTAATTTAGTACCATATCGTGAAATTGGTTTAATGACAGCAAAATATTTACAAAAAAATTTTTCGATGCCATACGTATCGACGACGCCAATTGGTATGATTGATACCGCCACATGTATTCGCGAAATTCGTCATATTGTAGAATCTGTTAATCCAAATAAAAGTAATACAAACCTGACCAGTCACTTTGAGTCTTATATTGAATTACAAACCCGATTTGTTACAAATTCTACTTGGTTTTCAAGATCAATTGATTGTCAAAATTTAACGGGTAAAAAAGCTGTTGTATTCGGAGATGCAACACATGCGGCAAGCGTGACAAAAATTTTAGCGCGTGAGCTCGGAATTCGTGTTATTTGTGCTGGTACATATTGTCGACATGATAGTGACTGGTTCCGCGAACAAGTACAAGGGTTTTGTGATGAAGTGCTGATTACTGAAAATCATACTCATGTTGCTGATATGATTTCACGGACTGAACCTTCAGCAATTTTTGGAACACAAATGGAACGCCATGTAGGAAAAAGATTCGATATTCCATGTGGTGTAATTTCAGCACCTGTCCATATTCAAAGTTTTCCATTGGGTTACAAACCTTTTATAGGATATGAAGGAACAAATCAAATTGCAGATCTCGTTTATAATTCTTTTACTCTCGGTATGGAAGATCATTTACTAGAATTCTTTGGTGGGCATGATACGAAATCAGTTGCATTATTGAATCAAATAGAGGAAAATGATCTGAATTGGTCTGAAGATGGAATGAAAGAATTACAGCAAATCCCTGGATTTGTACGTGGAAAAGTCAAGCGTAATACAGAAAAATTTGCTCGTGAACAGGGAATTACAGAAATTACTAAACAAATTTTATATGCAGCTAAAGAAGCACGTGGTGCATAGTAGTTAACCCTTTATGCACTTTTAAAATATGGCATGCTAAGAGAAAAACTATTTAAAAAAGAAAATGTTTTAAAAAGGTTTCGGCCTGTTTTCTAGGAATTAGTGTTTTTATTCGTACGGTTTGCTTTGCTTCTCAAAATTTGGTGACCTTTTCCACAATGTTGTGCCCAAATACATTTGGTCAACATTGGAACTGCATTTGGTCATTCCAAGAAAAGCAAACCAAGTTTTGGAAAAAAACATTTTTTTTATATGTAGCAGTGTTTCTAAAATAATTTTTAGAGCATTCAATAACGAATACTTTCACACTACATATTGCTGACCAATTATTGACCAACTGAATTGAGTCACCAATTAGTCAACAAGAAAACACAAACGAAAACCTGTGTTACGGTAATTCAAATAAGGAGAATTTTTCGCCATGACAATTAGTCCTCCAGAACGTGAAGCGAAAAAAGTAAAAATTGTCGTTGACCGAAATCCCGTTGCAACCAATTTTGAAAAATGGGCCAAACCAGGTCATTTCTCCAGAAGTCTGTCAAAAGGACCGACAACAACGACCTGGATTTGGAATTTACACGCGGATGCGCATGATTTCGACACTCAAACAAGTGATTTAGAAGATATTTCAAGAAAAGTATTTAGTGCTCATTTTGGTCAATTAGGAATTATTTTTATTTGGCTAAGTGGTATGTATTTCCATGGGGCACGCTTTTCAAATTATGAAGCCTGGTTAACTGATCCCACTCATATTAAGCCTAGTGCACAAGTTGTTTGGCCCATTGTTGGTCAAGAAATTTTAAATGCTGATGTTGGTGGCGGGTTCCAAGGGATTCAAATTACATCAGGGTTTTTTCAATTATGGCGTGCTTCGGGTATCACTAGTGAATTGCAATTATATACAACTGCAATCGGTGCTCTTGTAATGGCTGCAGCAATGTTTTTTGCTGGTTGGTTCCACTATCATAAAGCTGCACCAAAATTAGAATGGTTCCAAAATGTTGAATCAATGCTTAATCACCATTTAGCTGGATTATTAGGTCTTGGAAGTTTAGCATGGGCTGGTCACCAAATTCATGTATCTTTACCGGTTAATAAATTATTAGACGCGGGTGTTGATCCAAAAGAAATTCCTTTGCCACATGAGTTTATTTTAAACCCAGACTTAATGGCTCAGCTTTATCCAAGTTTTAGTAAAGGCTTAGCACCATTTTTCTCCTTAGATTGGGCTCAATATAGCGACTTCTTAACTTTCCAAGGCGGATTAAACCCTGTAACTGGTGGTCTATGGTTAACAGATACTGCACACCATCACCTTGCAATTGCTGTTCTTTTCCTTGTAGCTGGCCATCAATATCGTACAAATTGGGGTATTGGTCATAGCTTAAAAGAAATTCTTGAAGCACACAAAGGTCCGTTTACTGGTGAAGGTCATAAAGGATTATATGAAATTCTAACAACTTCTTGGCATGCTCAGTTAGCAATTAACCTTGCACTTTTTGGATCCCTTTCTATTATTGTTGCTCACCATATGTACAGTATGCCACCATACCCGTATTTAGCAACTGACTATGGTACACAACTATCCCTTTTCACTCATCATAACTGGATTGGAGGCTTTTGTATTGTTGGTGCAGGTGCACATGCAGCTATTTTTATGGTTCGCGATTACGATCCAACAAATAACTACAACAATTTATTAGATCGTGTATTACGTCATCGTGATGCTATTATCTCTCATTTGAATTGGGTATGTATTTTCTTAGGTTTCCATAGCTTTGGTTTATATATTCATAATGATACAATGAGTGCATTAGGAAGACCACAAGATATGTTTTCTGATACAGCAATTCAATTACAACCTGTCTTTGCGCAATGGATTCAAAATACACATTTTTCTGCTCCAGGATTCACAGCACCAAATGCTTTAGCAAGTACTAGTCAAAGTTGGGGTGGAGATGTTGTTGCAGTTGGTGGTAAAGTGGCTATGATGCCCATTGCATTAGGGACTGCAGATTTTATGGTTCACCATATTCATGCATTTACTATTCATGTAACTGTGTTAATTCTGCTTAAGGGTGTTTTATATGCTCGTAGTTCTCGGTTAATCCCAGATAAAGCCAATTTAGGGTTCCGTTTCCCTTGTGATGGTCCGGGTCGTGGTGGTACATGTCAAAGTTCTGCCTGGGATCATGTCTTTTTAGGTTTATTTTGGATGTATAATGCCTTATCAGTAGATATTTTCCACTTTAGTTGGAAAATGCAATCAGATGTTTGGGGTACAGTAACTGCGACAGGAGTTTCTCATATTACTGGTGGAAACTTCGGTCAAAGTGCAAACACTATTAATGGTTGGTTACGTGATTTCTTATGGGCACAATCTTCACAAGTTATACAATCTTACGGTTCAGCACTTTCTGCTTATGGTTTAATTTTCCTTGGTGCACATTTTGTTTGGGCATTTAGTTTAATGTTCTTATTTAGTGGTCGTGGCTATTGGCAAGAATTAATTGAATCTATTATTTGGGCTCATAACAAACTCAAAGTAGCACCTGCAATTCAACCACGTGCCTTAAGCATTACACAAGGCCGAGCTGTTGGTGTAGCACACTACTTATTAGGTGGTATTGCTACAACTTGGTCGTTCTTTTTAGCACGTATTTTAGCCGTTGGATAACCATTTCTAGGAAAAATAAAACTATCTGTTGTGTGACCAACACAAAATTGGGCAGAAGCTCGCCGACTAATTTCGGTTGACCAGTATGTCCAAAAATAGATTTGCGAAACACATTGGTCATAGAACACTTCAGAGAGTCAACCTTCTGATCCTCGAGAGACTTCTCGAGTTAGCCTTCTCATTATAAAGAAGAGGCAGATGAATCCCACATGTTTTTTCCTGACCAATTTTATGTCTAGGTGACCAGTTTCACAATGTTGTGACCAAATACTGTTCTTTGACCAATATCAATTGGTCACTAAATATATTTTGGAAATGGGCAACTGTGGAAAAATATTTGGGCAAAAGGGTCAATAAAACAACCACCAAAAATATATTTTTGCGGCGTGGGAACACACTTTGTCGAATTTACTTCTTTACTTTTTATTGACCAAATGTATTTAACTAGTTCTCATTGACACATAAATAGATTTTGTGAAACAAAATCAAAATGGTGCCAAAATGTATTTGGTCAATAGGCATTGGAAACAATCATAACAAGTTAAAGCTGATGAAAGGCAATTCTACTTATACGAATTTTTTTACTTTTACAAAGTAAAAGGAGAAAGACAAATGGCAACAAAATTTCCAAAATTCAGTCAAGCCTTAGCACAAGACCCTACCACACGGCGTCTTTGGTTTGGTATTGCTACCGCTCATGACTTTGAAAGTCATGATGGAATGACTGAAGAACGATTATATCAAAAAATCTTTGCGTCACACTTTGGCCAATTAGCAATCATTTTCCTGTGGACTTCAGGAAATTTATTCCATGTTGCATGGCAAGGTAACTTTGAACAATGGGTACAAGATCCATTGCATATTCGTCCAATTGCTCACGCTATTTGGGACCCTCACTTTGGGCAACCAGCTGTTGAAGCTTTTACTCGTGGTGGTGCATCTGGACCTGTCAATATCGCGACTTCTGGTGTTTACCAATGGTGGTATACAGTGGGTATGCGTACAAACCAAGAACTTTATACGGGTTCTATTTTTCTACTTGTAGGGGCTGCGCTTTTCTTATTTGCTGGTTGGTTACATTTACAACCATCATTTCAACCAGCTCTTTCTTGGTTTAAAAATGCGGAATCTCGTTTAAACCACCATTTAGCAGGTTTATTTGGCGTAAGCTCTTTAGCATGGACTGGACATTTAGTACACGTAGCCATTCCAGAATCTCGCGGACAACATGTTGGTTGGGATAATTTTTTAACGGTGTTACCACACCCAGCAGGCTTAACTCCGTTTTTCACCGGAAATTGGGCAGTCTATGCTGAAAATGCAGATACAGCGAATCATCTTTTTGGAACATCTGAGGGTGCCGGAACTGCAATTTTAACGTTCTTAGGTGGCTTTCATCCACAAACACAAAGTTTATGGCTTACAGATATGGCTCATCACCATTTAGCGATTGCCGTTCTGTTTATTCTTGCCGGGCATATGTATCGTACTATTTTTGGTATTGGCCATAGCATGAGAGAAATCCTTGAAAGCCATACACCGCCAGCAGGTGGTCTGGGTGCTGGCCATAAAGGGTTATATGACACGGTAAACAATTCTCTACATTTCCAATTAGGTCTTGCTTTAGCAAGTGTTGGTACAATCTGTTCAATGGTTGCACAACATATGTATTCATTACCTGCATATGCCTTTTTAGCTCAAGATTTTACAACCCAAGCTGCATTATATACACACCATCAATATATTGCTGGTTTTATTTTATGTGGTGCGTTTGCTCATGGTGCGATTTTCTTTGTTCGTGATTATGATCCTGAAGCAAATAAAGGAAATGTTTTAGCAAGAATGTTGGAACATAAAGAAGCAATTATTTCGCACTTAAGCTGGGTAAGTTTATTTTTAGGATTCCATACATTAGGCCTTTACGTACATAATGATGTTATGCAAGCTTTTGGAACACCTGAAAAGCAAATTCTTATTGAACCTGTTTTTGCACAATGGATTCAAGCATCACACGGTAAAACTGTTTATGGTTTTGATTTTTTACTTGCAACACAAAATAGTGCAGCAACATTAGCGAGCCAAAATATCTGGTTACCGGGATGGCTTCAAGCAATTAATAGTGATACAAATTCATTATTTTTAACAATTGGACCAGGCGACTTTTTAGTTCACCATGCTATTGCATTAGGGTTACATACAACAACTTTAATTTTAGTGAAGGGCGCATTAGATGCTCGTGGCTCAAAATTAATGCCAGATAAAAAAGATTTTGGTTACAGTTTCCCTTGTGATGGCCCTGGACGTGGTGGTACTTGTGATATCTCTGCATGGGATGCATTCTATCTTGCTGTATTTTGGATGTTAAATACAATTGGTTGGGTTACTTTTTATTTCCATTGGAAACATCTTGGTATTTGGCAAGGTAATGTAAACCAATTCAATGAAAGTTCAACTTATATTATGGGCTGGCTTCGTGACTATTTATGGTTAAATAGCTCACAATTGATCAATGGGTATAATCCATTTGGTATGAATAGCCTTTCAGTATGGGCTTGGGCATTCTTATTTGGTCATTTAATCTATGCAACAGGCTTTATGTTTTTAATTTCATGGCGTGGTTATTGGCAAGAATTAATTGAAACATTAGCGTGGGCTCATGAACGTACACCATTAGCGAATCTTATCCGTTGGACTGACAAACCAGTTGCTTTAAGCATTGTTCAAGCTCGTGTAGTAGGTTTAGCACACTTTAGTGCTGGCTATATCATTACCTACGCTGCTTTCCTTATAGCAAGTACATCTGGTAAGTTTGGATAAATCATGTTTTAAAATGTATTTTTTGTGTCCAAATAACTCTATTTCAAAATATTTGAAGTAATGGGATACTAAGAATATATTCCAAAAAGGTATTTTCTTACCATTTTCAAAAACTGGTATTGACCAAATGCTGTTCCAAAATACATTTTGGAAACGATCACAACATTGTACTGACCACATGTATGTGGTCAACAAAATGGTCATAGACATATTGATCAATCGCTATTTTCTTTTGGTTCAACATCTCCTCACGGAGATGTTGAACCTTATACATTTTTGTAAAAACGTCAAGAAATACAAAAAGGTGCCGCTTGTTTTTTTATCATTATCTTGCTACACTCTGAAATAAAGCAGAATATATAGGCCTTTAGCTCAGCTGGTAGAGCGGCTGCCTTACAAGCAGCGGGTCATCGGTTCGAATCCGGTAGGGCCTAATATATAATTATTATTTATAATCATGGTGACATATCTGCTACCCATTTTCTTAACGAATTCTCCTGAGCAAGTTGTAAAAGAAATGCGTACAGATTTTTTTTTTATTTCAAGCGATTTTTTTTATAAATAAATTGGTTTTGGCGCCGAAGTGTTGTCAGTGTGAGATTATGTTGTTGACGATCATGGCGTTTTCGAAGTAAACGCCCTGTCCCAGCTGGCAATAGTTGTCCAACCATAACATTTTCATGCAATCCTTGTAAAAAATCAGTTTTTCTTAAAACGGCATTTCGTAATAATACTCGGCTTACTTCCTGAAAGCTAGCAGCAACTAAAAAACTATTGGAATACATTGCGCTTCGTGTTAAACCAAGTACAAGAGGCTGATAAATAGCTGATTTATATTTTGCGCCATGCGGCCTTTTTTCGATTTCTAAATTAATTTGATTTTTTGGCAAATTAAACTTATCGATCAAAGCTATGTTGGAATTATCACTATCAATTGTCTTTGAGTTTAGATCATTTTCCAAAACATTCAACTGAAGAAGTTTTTTATTAACATTTTCAATTCGTGTTCGTAATACAATTTCACCAGGTAAAAATTGGCTATCACCTGGGTCAATAACTCGGACGCGGCTTGTCATTTCACGAACAAGAAGTTCTACATGTTTTTCAGCTAATTTTACCCCTTGACTTGAATATGCATGAAGAATATCCTTTATTAATCGTTCTTGAATTTGTCGGATACTGATTCGAATCGCTTGGGCAAATGGCCGTTTTGCTGCTACTTTGAAAGCCCTGTTTTGTAATGTATCATAACTATTTGCTTGTCCTCGAGCACGTGTTGACCGGGCTTCAAAAAGTTGTTCAATTTTTGGAATACCTTGAACAATATCTTCAGTTTGAAGTTGTCTAGATTTTAATGTTAAAATAACATCATTTTTTTCTAAAAGCTCACGTGTTTGGGTATGTGCTATTTTATCAGGGGAATACCCAATCGGATCATAAAGTGGTGGTAAAAAGGGGAAGCCCCGACGTATTACAAGGTATAAAGGATGGCTGGCAATAATTTGACCGCTTACTGGAACAGCTTGTCCAGGGAGTATTTCTTCGCCCCATCTAATAATTTGGCCTGGAGAGAAATATTTTTTACTTTCCGAAACGCCTGTAAGAACTGGAACAGCAATTTTTATTCTATGCGGATTTTCTAAAACACTTATACACCGTTTTGATTTTTTTGTTGTAATACGGGTAATTTGACCATAAAGACCAGCTTTTTGACGCCAAGTAGACAAAGAAAATTCTGGGGTAACAATATGATTCTCAAAAGTTTGAAAAAGTGTATCTGAGTTAACGACTCCTTGGAAATGCTTATATGTAAAAACTGAATAAGCTATGCCCCACGAAAAAGATGAACGATTTTGTATTTGATGTCCCACAAACCGGGTTACCCGGGAATATTTGGATCCAGTTGGGATTGTTACAGATATTTTTAATGGACATTGTTGTGATTGATTTGCAATGCACAATAATGAAGATTCGACCTGAAGGCGACTAGTATGACTCTGTTGTAAAACACTTAAAAAACGCGAAGGAACTTGAAAATTATTCTGAGTACGGGTACTTTTAATGGAAACGGTTGAACGAGAATATTGATTATTTCGGGATACGAGACTATTCATCCATTTCGTTATGAATGTTTTTTTATTTGGAATTGTATATTCATTTACTTTAATAATACACGAATAGGTACGTGGTTTCAAAGAATACGTTTCAGTTTCTAAAATGTATTTTGGAAGACAAGAATATCTCTTATTTTTAAAAATACATTTTTCTTGATATGCGTGTAAAATCACGGCTTTTTTATAATGCACAAAGTTTTCATTGGTTGAAGATTTAGTTCCAACTGATTTTTGCTTGAAATAACGTTCAAACACGAGTTTTGTTTGTTTCCATTCCCCTAAAGGTGATTTATATATCGAAGCTAAACCTTGTGTTTTCAGGCGCGTTTTTTTAAACTGGGACTTTGTCATCGCAACGAATTGACTAGGTATTTCTTTTTTTATATGTATTTTTTTTCTGAAACACTTCTCTATTTGCTCATTTAAAGTCGAAGCTCCAGAGACATAAGGCCAAATACTTTGTCTAGAAATTGAAGAAGGTGATCCAAACACCTCTTCTAAACAATTTTTAATTGAAAATTGTGCAAAATCCGTCAAAGAGTTATGTTTTTTCGATTGTGAGTCGACATAAAATTCTGTATACCTATCTGTAGAGCGATTTTTGTATAAAAAAAGATAAGATTTTTCCTTTTTTTTCGAAAAGCGGGTGTCTATTTTATTTGACCAAAACACTGAACCGATTGGCCAATTTTTTGTATTAAGTGATGTCGGCGTAGGGGCTGTTAATGCGAACTCAGAGAAAACTATGGATGAATGGTGGTTTCCAACATTGAGTTGTTCGAATGATTGCATTCGGTTTTCAACGGTTTCACATGTATTCGGAAAAGTGAAATAAACTTTCTCGAACCATTGATTTACATCCCAAAGTGTATTTGCAGACGTAGTTGATAACGGATAAAAAACAAAAGATATTCCTAAATTTGCAGTATTAGACGATTTGTAGAACAATTCTGGTCCTACAATTAATTGAAACCCCGATTTTTGAAGAGTAAAACTATAAAATCCTTGTTTATACAAAGCGGAATTCGCAGTGAATGCAAGTTGTGTTTGGCCAAATCCAATATGATTTTCTACTTGTTTTAATTGGTTTTGTTGTAAAACGGAAAGTTGATATTCAAATACCGGGCTCGATATAGTAATATGATCCCCTTCACGTGCTATATTTTTTATTTTTAATCGGAACCGTGCAGAATGCGAAAGGTAAGTGGATAAAGGTTTCAAACTCCAACCAGGTCGATTTGCATAAATATGCTGAGAAGCAAAAAGCCAAAAGGTTCGAAAATCCCAATGACCCCCTTTTTGCAAGCGCATATTTTTTTCAATAAAAATTTCACCATCAAAAGGAGCACGAACTGGAGTTTGAATTTCTGGAAGTTGTGATACTTGACTTTCAGTTGGAGCAGCTTGCCCTAGTAAGTGTCCTGTTTGGATATATTCGCCTTCTTTTACAAATACAATACTACCAGGAGGTAAATCTTTTTCTAAAATGGTAAAATGAAGTCCCGGTAATGATGTTTGAATTTCACAAAGAATTCTTTGTGGAGCACGTGGCGTGTATTTCAACATATAGGCAATATGTCCATACGGAGTCCGAATAAAATGCCCTGGAATTGTTTGGAAAAACCGAATGGTACCGGAAAATGGTGCGTATATTGAAGTAAGTGAATTCGCCGCTAAAACACCTACACCCCCCGTATGAAAAGTTCGCATTGTTAATTGAGTTCCAGGCTCACCAACAGATTGACCGGCAATAATACCAACTGCTTCACCAATTTCAACTAAATTGCCTTGGCTTAAATCCCATCCATAGCATAACTGACAAACTGATTGATATGCAAGACAAGTTAAAGGAGAACGAATTCTAATCTTTAAAGGGTTTCCTTCTGTATCAATTGATGCAACACTAAATTGTTGAGCCATTAATTTTGAAATTGTATCATTTCGTTTATATTGAATAATAGTATTGGGCCTAGTTGAAGGCAGATCATGCAAACGTCCAATACCAGATTGTGCAATAAAGCTAACATCTTTTGATAATACACGACCAAGAATTCGATGTTCTAGTAATGGAGTATGACGTGAAATACCTCGTTTTGATCCACAATCGGTCATACCAACAACAATATGTTGGACCGCATATACCAAACGACGTGTCAAATATCCAGCTGTTGCGGTTCGTAAAGCTGTATCAACTAATCCTTTTCTAGCACCATAACAAGAAATAAAATATTCTGTTAAAGTTAAACCTTCTCGAAAATTACTTTGAATTGGAAATTCTAAAATATTTCCTTGTGGATCTGCCATTAATCCACGCATCGCCACTAGTTGACGAACTTGAGAAATATTTCCACGAGCTCCCGAAAAAGCCATCATATAAATAGGATTTAACACGTTTGTTGTACGGAAATAATTGATAGCAGTCTGTCTTAATAGATCACTTGTTTGATTCCAAATATCAAACATTTTTTGAGCTTTTTCAACACCATCAATTCGACCTGATAAGAGCTGTGTTTCAATATGATAAATCTGACTTAATGCGTTTGACATAAGTGTTGATTTTTGTTGCGAAATTTGAAGGTCATCCAATCCAATTGAAACACCAGCTTTTGTTGCATGATGAAAGCCGACCTCTTTAAGTTCTTCGAGAAAGTTTAGTGTAGTTTGTTCACCATAAACATCTAAAACCCAAGCAACGAGTTGTTTTAAATTGTTTTTATCAAAAGGGGCATTATAAAAAATCAAATGCTTTACTTTTTTTTGCAAAAGATCATATTCTGTGGTGTTTTGAAGAGATAAAGAGTTTTCCGGGCAAAAACGAGATGTTTCAGTCCCAAAAAGATCAATGATACGTTTAGAAACTTGTTTCATGAGTAGAGAAGCTCTCTTTAATAAATTAAATGAATTTAATAGGGTGATTAGCCCAATGCATTTGGTCACAAACTTTAGTTTGTGACCTTCCGTCTTTCGATGCCAATTATGGATTTAAATAGGGCTTTGCTGCCTTATAAAAGGTGTTATAGAGAATTACACGTCCAGGTGTAGTACGAATATATACCGCCTGTTTGGATTCAAAAAAATGAAAACCTTTTTTATCCATATTTTGAGTTGATTTCATAATAACATAGCGGTCATTAAAAATTGTCTCAGTCATTCCATTTGCATTAAGTCGATATTCAAGAGCTATATCTTTCGTTTTTGCGTACTGTTCATTTAATAAATTTTGAAAAGATTGTGACCGTGACCATCGAATCCAAACAGTTGTATGAATAGTAATTTGCTGTCGCATATATGCTTCATAAACCTGTTTCCAATTTGTAAAAAACATTGGTAAAATGCTTTTAGTAAGAGATCTTCTCGTTTTAGTCTCGGCTGATAATTGTGGTGTTGGCTTTATAATTGTTAAATAATAGCAGCCTAAGACCATATCTTGTGTCGGTAATAATAAAGGATCTCCAGAAGCAGGAGCTAATAATTGACGTCGCGCTAATAAAAGAGTCAAAGCTTCTGCCCGAGCTGGAACAGATAAGGGTACATGAACCGCCATTTGATCACCATCAAAATCTGCATTAAAGGCTGGACAAACTAATGGATGTAAAAGAATAGCTTTGCCACGAACAAGCTTTGGAAAAAATGCTTGAATACCCAACCGGTGAAGTGTTGGCGCACGATTTAATAGTACAGGGTGTTGACTAATAATTTTTTCGACTAATTTCCATGTTTTTGCGTTTGGACGAGATACTAATTGTTTTGCAATACTATTCGTTATAGCAACATTATTTTTGCGAAATGCTTTTACTAAAAAAGGAAGAAATAATTCTCCTGCCATTTGTTCTGGAATCCCACATTCATGAATTTGTAAACTTGGGCCAACAACAATTACTGAACGGCCCGAGTAATCCATTCGTTTACCGAGCAGATGTTGCCGAAAACGTCCTTTTTTTCCTTTTAACCCGTCAAGGAGGGATTTAATTGGGGTTCCAGCAACAATATTTCCAGTTTTCAAAAGTGCATCTGTTGCTTCTTGAAAATGTCGCAAATGATAACACCAAATATTCCAAGTTGCCGGTAAAATGGGATTAAAAACAGAACGACAGACACGGGTATGAAATTCCGGAGTAAAAATTCGACGATTTCGAATTATCAAAGTACGATATAAACTATTTATATCTGAGACAACAACTTCTCCGTTCATTGAAACGAGAGGGCGTAATCCGGGCGGTAACACAGGTATATAATCTAAAACCATCCATATAGGATGCGTATTTCCTTGACGAAAATAAGAAATATATTCGCTACGCTGTGTTCGTTTTGAGCATGCTTTTTCTAAACGTCCCATTTTTCCAAAAAATCGACGACGACGACGACCTTCATAGCTGCTAACATCGAGTGATAAATGGGCATAGAAAAATTGAAGCATAGTTTCAGCTTCAGCAATATAGAGTTGGGTTTCTCTTACACGATATAATAATTCGTTGTAGATTGGTGATAATGGGAAATTAGTAAAAATTTTTTTAATAGCGCTTCCGCTTGTTTCTAATGGATATGGCTGAATATGTTGTTTTACAATACGACTTATTCCATAAGTAGGGCGTCTTTTATAATTATCATATGGAATACTGACAGTAATACATGTGGCTTTCTTTAAAATATAACAAAAATAATTATAGAGATCTTCTACTTGACGCCAAGTTGTATCAAAAGTGATTCCGTATGTGTGCAAACCGTGTTGATACGGCATAGGCGGATAAGACTCTCGAGTACTCGACCATTTATTTAAATGGTCTTGTTCATGTCTCTTCGTTAAAAAAAGCCTTGGGATGGTTGGTTTTGAAAATGTTACTATTGTGTTACTAGTCTCAACTTTATTGAGTTTTGATTTGAATTGATATTTTGATTTTTTATAATAAAAATGTTTGGGTATAAAACAAAATTCTGTCCCGTACATTATCGATCGTAAATGTTTTAAAGACCATCGTAATGATACGCTGAGTGGTGATATGGGTCTTTGTAGTGCATATAATGTATGTACAACAGGTTGACTCATATCAATGTACCCTAATCGGTATCTTCGAACTCGTGAATGACACCATTCAACACCGCATTTTGGACAACGAGGAAATGTCATTCGACGATCTACTTTTTTAGTAATTTTAATACCACATGCACAAGTATAATCTTTTATTGGACCGAAAATTCTTTGACAAAATAACCCATTTAATTCAGGTTTTAACGTTTTATAATTTACTGTTTCCCAATTTTTAACCTCTCCAACCCATCCTTTTGCAAATGGACGACGGGACCAATCACGAATTTGATAAGGTGAAGCGACTGAAATTTGTAAATTTTGAAAGTATTTTTTTTTCATTGTTTTATTCTCAAAATCATTTTTTTGATTTTGTGTATATGTTGATACATAATTCGATCAAAAACTCGAACTAGGTATCAACATATACTATGTACCCATTTCCACAATGTGGTGACCGTTTTGTTGACCACATACATGTGGTCAAATGTATTGTGGAACACGTTTTGGTCAAGAGCTACACAATATATTTGGGTGACTATTTCCACAATATATTGTGGAACAGTATTTGGTCAATGAATTACATTTGGTCAACTGTGGAACAATATTTGATCAATACCTTCAATTTAAATTAAAAAGGGTTTTATAATGTATCTAACCGATAAAGATTAAAATAGGATGTTGGTTTTCGACGTCTCGAAGATGCGCTTCGACCATAAACATGAAAATCAAAACATAATGCTTGTAATTCTCGCAATAAAATTTTAAAACTTTCTCCTTGTCCTAAAAGATGACGCCATTTTTTTTGCGGCCGCTGACTTGATGAAAGCATTCGGTGAGCAAAAGCTTCTCGACCTTCAAGGTCGTCAGATTTTATTGTAAAAAATTCTTGTAACGTATAAGCAGCCCCATAGGCTTGTAAAGCCCATAATTCCATTTCACCTACGCGCTGCCCCCCTCTTCGAGCACGGCCACGAACTGGTTGTTGCGTTATAAGGGAATATGGTCCAGTAGATCGGGCATGAATTTTATCGGTAACTAAATGAACTAATTTGAGCATATATGCGGACCCAACGGTTACAGCTTGATCAAAAGCTTCACCAGTACGTCCGTCAAAAATTTTCATTTTGCCCGGATGGTGTGGTTCAAATAACCATGGATTACCCGTTTTAATTGAAGCTTCATACAGTTTTGAATAGACTACACTTCGAGAGGCCTCTGCACCATATTTTTCATCAAACAATTCAATTTTATAGGATTCATTCAAATATCTTCCCGCTAAACCTAATAAACATTCTAAAATTTGACCAACGTTCATTCGTGATGGAACACCTAATGGGTTTAAAATAATATCTAGTGGAGTTCCATCCGGTAAAAAAGGCATATCTTGAATTGGAATAATTTTCGAAATAACACCTTTATTGCCATGTCGGCCAGCCATTTTGTCACCAACTTGAATTTTTCTTCTTTGTAGAAAGAAAATTCTTACTCTTAAAATTGAATTTCGAGGAGCAACGGAGACTAAATCAGGTTCTCGTGGTGGTAAATTTTCTATTCCTAAAATAATACCCTGTAAGCCTTTTGGTACACGTAAACTGACATCTAAAACACATTCATTATCACGTCCAAGAACGGCATTATGGAGCTTAAAAAATTGTTGCTGTCGTGATAACCCTTCTTTTCGTGGTAAAATTTTTCGTACTAAAATATCACCTTCTGAAACCCAACTTCCAACTGGAATAATTCCTCGAGCATCTAATCGATTAATTCTTTCTCGATCATCAGGTTGAAAAAAATGTCGAATAACGGGAAGACTTGTATCTTTTGTAATATACTCTAAACCTTCTGATGTATTTCGTACTTCGGTTTCATAACTATCAATATGAAATGACGTAAATATATCTTCGGTTACAAGCCGTTCACTTAATAATAAAGCATCTTCAAAATTATAGCCTTCCCAAGGGATATAACCAACTAAAACATTTTTCCCAAGTGCAACACGACCACCAACGCTTGCACTTCCATCTGCAATAAGATCAGTTTTTTCGACCCATTCATGTTCTCTTATTGTAGGACGGTGAACACGACAAGTACTTTGGTTTGTTCCACGATATCGATCGAGATATGCACTTAAACAAGAAATATTTATGGAAGACAATGTCGAACTTTTTTTCGAGTTCATTGTCTCGGACCATTGAGACTTTATACTTCGAGAAGTAAATAATTGATTTCGAGACCTTTGGTTAGATTTGAGTACTCGGTTTGGAAATGTTTCAATAATATCAAGAGTTTTTAACGCTGGTTGTATGTGCGTCCAATTTTTCAGCTTTTTATTTTCTATTGTAGTTTCGTGTAAATTCCCATATACTCGTATTCCATGTGATTGTACTGTGGTTATTAATCCTGCATGATGCGTTTTTAAACTATGCCCAACATCAGCAATAACGCGAGCTTCAAGCCCGGTTTGTACGGTTGGCGCTTCTGGATTTATTAATGGTACAGCTTGTCGCTGCATATTTGAACCCATGAGTGCTCGATTTGCATCATCGTGTTCTAAAAATGGAATAAGGCTAGTAGCAGCAGATATTAATTGCAAAATACTAATTGCATGCCAAGTGATATCAGTGCCAAGTCGATACTCAAATCGCCAATTTGTGCGAATCGGTAGACGAGTTTGAGGAAAACAATCAAATAGAGAAAGTCCAATATCAGGTGGGGCAATAGTTGCACCATCGTCCTGAAAAAGCTGTAAATATTGAGGAGGAATTGTTGTTTGCGTTTGATTTTTTATTACTGGAAAATATGGTGTTTCCAATTTACCAAAAGCATCGTAACGAGTAAAAAGCGTAAATGAATTAACTAATCCTGCATTTTGTCCCTCTGGCGTTTCAATTGGACATAATCGTCCATAGTAAGTTGGATGAATACCACGAATATCAATTGTGGTTTGTTTCCGACTTACTCCTCCAGGACCTAAAACAGTAACACGTCTTTTATGCGTTGCTTCTGCTAATGGGTTTGTTTCATCCATATATTGAGATAACATGCCAGTAGTAAAAAAACTTTTCCACGCTTTACTGACATACTTTGAAAGGCCAGCCCTATTATATCGCCATAATTTATATGTTTGACCTGCTGCTACTCCAATAAATCTTCGTTGTAAAAGTCGAGTAAAATCACGTACACCTCGTGTTAATTCGTCTTGTAAAAAATCCCCACATCCCCGAACACGTTTATTTCCAAGACTATCAATATCGTCGGGTAATCGATCATTATTGCTTAATTCGATTAAAGCTTGTGTTGTCAATAAAAGATCGTGCCGAGTTAAATGAATATGGCTAAGATAAGCATCACTCTTAATTTTATGACAAAATTGCTGCCGACCAATTACACCTAGTCTACGATTTCGAGGATTCCAAATGACTTTTCGAAAAAAAGTACGACTACTTGTATCTGTAATTTTTTGAGAAGGGTAATGCGCTGTATATTCTTGAAAATGTGCATATAAAAATTTCCAAGCAGCTTGTGGTGTATTAGGTAATTCAAAAATGGGATCAGTATTACTCGTATTTTGCCGTAATAAGTTTGCCCGTAATACTATATGTTCCAGTCGACTTTTTGGAACAATTTTTTTCAAAAATGACGGCACATGAAATTGACTTCGCCAGCTATTGAGAGAAACGATTTGACGGGATGTTAACCCGTTTTTTACGTCTTGCATCGAAAAACCTAAAGCACTGAGAAAAACAATGAGGGGTACTTTTTTTCTCAGTAAACGGGTTGTAATCCAAGCTCTTTCTTTTTTATCACGAGTTAAAGTGATCCAGCCCCCACGTTCAGGGACAATTCGAACAGTATGGATATTAGTACGAGAATCTTCAGGTAATAGATAAATTCCTGGGTTACGTACCATTTGATGTAAAACAACGCGATAAATTCCATTAATAATAAAGTGACCTGTTATTGTAATTACTGGCAAAAATCCTAATAAAAGCCAATCAATTTTAGGTCGATGCCATGCAGTTGATGTTATAGAAATAGGCACATAAACGGAACAGCCATAACTTTTCTCCATTCTAATAGCTTGGCGAATTGTTCGCTCCGGTTTTCGAAATGTAATTTGTTCGGGAAGAAATGTAATTTTAAAAACATGCCCACCAGAATAGATAGTTATGGGATCGACTTGATGCAATGCTTGTAAAAAACCTGATTGAACAAATTTTTTAAAGCTGGCTCGCTGCATTTCTACAAGGTCGGGGATCATTATGTCGCGAGTATTTGGTTGGTTATTGAAATTATTTGTAATTAATAATTTCTTGTTGGTATCGAAAACCTTAAAGGATTTATTTTTATAAAGCATAATTTTATTTTGTGCTATAATCAAAATATAGCGTAATTCATTATATATATATCAACATATACATTTTGAAAAATCAGACCTAGCACAGGGTTCAAATCTGAGCAAGGCGGTATAGCCAAGTGGTAAGGCAGTGGATTGCAAATCCTCTATTCCCCAGTTCAAATCTGGGTGCCGCCTAAAAATGTGTTTAGTACAACATTGAAAAATCATTGTAGCTAATGGATTTTTTAAAGAATTTTTATTTTATTACCATTGACCAAATGTTTTTCCATAGTACTGTGACCAAATACATTTGGTCAACTGTGGAACTGGTCAACAAAAAACTCATTGTAATACAATGATACTATGCCTTAAAACTTCCCATTCAAAAACGGAGGATTAAAGGTTGAAATGAAACAATATAAGAAAATAATAGAAGGGATTCATCGCGATAGTATTTTACTACTATCTACTCTCATAATAATATCAACCCATAATGCTGCTCCTTTTCAGGCCTGACATGGTTTTAGGTAATATGTTACAGAGTGATGAATCCATTTTTTATTGTACCATTTAGTCTTCTTATATGTCGAGTATTTTTTAACAGATTAAATTATAGAGTGATAAGGGGCTTTTTGCCCCTTATCACTTTGTTGACCAAATACATTTGGTCAATCTGATCGGTGTCATTTATCGAAATTCATTAACATGTTTTTCCACAGTTGACCTTTTTGTTGACCACATGTATGTGGTCAGTAAAATAGATGTTGGAACAGTATTTTGTCAACGAACTGGTCAACAAAAAAAAATTAAAATAACCCGAGTGTTAATGAAATATCAATAGGTAAGGTTGCCCCAATACCAAGCCAAATTGAAACAACTGTACCGATTAAAAATACAGTACTTGCGACTGGGCGTCGGAATGGGTTTTGGAATTTATTGATATTTTCAATAAATGGAACTGTAATAAGTCCAGCAGGTACGGCTGCCATTAAAACTACGCCTAATAATTTATTTGGAACAGTACGTAAAAGTTGGAAAACAGGGTAGAAATACCATTCTGGAAGAATTTCAAGAGGAGTTGCAAATGGATTTGCGGGTTCGCCTGTTGCTGCTGGATCTAATACAGCTAACCCAATTAAACAAGCAAAAGTCCCAAAAATAACAACTGGGAACATGTATAAAAGATCATTTGGCCATGCCGGCTCACCATAATAGTTATGACCCATTCCTTTTGCAAGTTTAGCGCGTAAAATTGGATCTGATAAATCAGGCTTTTTAGTAACTGCCATATTTTCTTTATCTCCTTGTATATGTAGTAAATTTAAGTGCTTTTCAATGTTTTTCAGTATTACAAGTGTGCAAAAACATCTTTGTTGACCAAATGCATTTGGTCAATACAATAAGTTTGTTTAAAGTGGTCCAGAAATACCTTGTTTACGGATCATTAAAAAGTGCATTAACATAAACACAGCGGTTAATAATGGTAACACAAATGTATGTAAACTATAAAATCGTGTTAAAGTTGATTGACCAACACCAACCCCACCTCGTAAAATTTCTACTAAACCAGGGCCAATTACAGGAATAGCATCAGGAACACCAGTTACGATTTTTACAGCCCAATATCCAATTTGGTCCCATGGTAATGAATACCCTGTTACACCAAAGGATACAGTACAAACAGCCATAATAACACCAGTAACCCAAGTAAGTTCACGTGGTTTTTTAAACCCACCAGTTAAATAGACGCGGAAAACATGTAAAATCATCATTAAAACCATCATGCTGGCTGACCAACGATGAATTGAACGAATCAGCCATCCAAAATTGACATCTGTCATAATATATTCTACAGATGCAAATGCTTCCGCAACTGTTGGGCGATAATAAAAAGTCATCGCGAATCCTGTTGCTACTTGCACAAGAAAGCAGGTAAAGGTAATACCACCAATACAATAAAAAATATTTACATGCGGCGGAACATATTTACTTGAAATATCATCAGCAATGGCTTGAATTTCTAAACGTTCTTCAAACCAATCGTATATTTTTGACATAATTTTAAGTTATGAAACAGCATACATTTTTTATTAATATCACCATGAGCTCTAAAAGCAAACTATGGTCCATATTATATAATGTATGGCAAAACTAGAATCAATCACAAATAGGCTAAATGTATTATATCTTTATTATCAAGTGTATAAAATTATTTTTTTTTAAACACTTCATAATCTATCGGACTTTTGTTGACCAAATACTGTTCCACAATGTTGTGACCGTTTCCAAAATGTATTTTGGAACAACATTTGGTTAATTGTGGAAATGGTCATAAGAAGCTCCTAGTGCATAATTTGACAAGGGCCTCAAAATATAGTTGATTAGAAGGCCCTTAACTTGGATTGTTTGCTGCCCAATTCGGGTCAACAGTTACTAAATCTACAAGTCCATACGCTCGAGCTTCTTGTGCTGATAAAAATTGGTCACGATCCATATCACGCGAAATTCGACTCAACGGTTGACCTGTTTGTTGGGCATAAATTCTTCCAATTTGTCGCCGAATACGCATTACTTCTTCTGATTCTGAAATAACTTCAGATGCTTGTCCTTTACTTCCACCTTCTGGTTGGTGAATCATAATTCTCGAATGTGGAAGAGCAATTCGTTTTCCACGTGTTCCGCCTGCTAATACAAATGACGCCATAGATGCTGCTGATCCAACACACAGTGTTGTTACATCAGCTTCAATATAATGCATTGCGTCATATAGTGCAATACCACACGTTACTGAGCCACCGGCGGAATTAATATGAAGATATAATTCTTGACTACTATCTTCAGCACTTAAATATAGCATAATGCCTATTAGTTGATTTGCTAATTCATCTCCTAATTCTTGGCACATAAATAATACGCGTTCCCGATATAATCGGGTAAATAAATCAACCCATTGTGGAGCAGGCTCGCCGGGTAATCGAAATGGAACTTTTGGGACACCAATTGGCATATTTTTTAACGTTTTTTAGTTTTTTATTAAGACTGGATGGAAAATTCCTTAGAGTTGTTTTCCAAGAGTTATTTTTAAGAGGAATGTTTAGTCAGACTATATTTTTTCTAGCGTAGAATAAAAAATTAAAAAATTTTCTTTATATATTAGTATACTGAAAATGAAAAGAAAAATCTATTCAAAATTATTTTTATTTCTTACAATGACTAAGTGTTTCGTTATAATTGCGATTTTTATGAATGTGAATAGATTAAAAAAAATAGAATAATATTGTGTTTTTTTTTACTCATTTATAATAACTATATAGATAATAAAAAAAATTTTATAAAATTGTTATCACATATTTATTTAATATGATATACTATATTGTAGATATACGAAATGTACACTCTCGCTAATTTGTATACCATTTTATAAAAATTAAATGAGTTGTGCAACAAAACGTGTACGAAAAAGAAAGAAAGTAAAAAAAAATTAAATTACAACATTGTGATATGGGTCTTCCTTGGTATCGTGTTCACACAGTTGTATTAAACGATCCAGGTCGTTTAATTGCTGTACATTTAATGCACACATCATTAGTTTCTGGTTGGGCTGGTTCAATGGCTTTTTATGAACTTGCAGTTTTTGATCCATCTGATCCGGTACTTAATCCTATGTGGCGTCAAGGGATGTTTGTACTTCCTTTTATGACCCGTTTAGGTATTACACAATCATGGGGTGGTTGGACAATTAGCGGTGAAACAGCAACTAATCCAGGTATTTGGAGTTACGAAGGTGTTGCCGCTGCACATATTGTTCTATCAGGATTACTTTTTGCTGCATCAATTTGGCATTGGGTATACTGGGATTTAGAATTGTTCCGTGATCCTCGTACAAATAATCCAGCTTTGGATTTACCAAAAATTTTTGGTATTCATCTTTTCTTATCTGGACTTTTATGTTTTGGATTTGGTGCTTTCCATGTAACAGGATTATTTGGGCCAGGCATTTGGGTTTCTGATCCATATGGTATCACTGGTAGTGTACAAGCTGTATCTCCTTCATGGGATGCAACCGGATTTGATCCTTACAATCCAGGTGGAATTTCTGCTCATCATATTGCCGCAGGTATTCTTGGTGTATTGGCAGGACTATTCCATTTATGTGTTCGTCCACCACAACGTTTATATAACGGTCTTCGTATGGGGAATGTTGAAACAGTTCTGTCAAGCAGTATTGCTGCTGTGTTTTGGGCAGCGTTTGTCGTTGCGGGAACTATGTGGTATGGCTCTGCAGCAACTCCAATTGAACTATACGGTCCAACGCGTTATCAATGGGATTTAGGATTCTTCCAACAAGAAATTCAACGACGTGTACAAACAAGTTTAAGTGAAGGCAAGTCACTTCCACAAGCGTGGTCTGAAGTTCCTGAAAAATTAGCTTTTTATGACTATATTGGTAATAACCCAGCAAAAGGTGGTTTATTCCGTGCAGGTGCAATGAATAGTGGTGATGGTATTGCAGTGGGCTGGTTAGGCCATGCTGTTTTTACAGATAAACAAGGTAATGAACTGTTTGTTCGTCGTATGCCAACCTTCTTTGAAACATTCCCAGTAGTTCTACTTGATAAAGATGGAGTTGTTCGTGCTGACGTTCCATTCCGTCGTGCGGAATCAAAATATAGTATTGAGCAAGTTGGTGTATCAGTAACTTTCTATGGTGGTGAATTAGATGGTGTGACTTTCTCAGATCCAGCAACTGTTAAAAAATATGCTCGTCGTGCACAATTAGGTGAAATTTTTGAATTTGATCGTGCAACACTACAATCAGACGGCGTATTCCGTTCAAGTCCACGAGGATGGTTCACTTTTGCTCATTTATGTTTCGCATTACTTTTCTTCTTTGGTCATATTTGGCATGGTGCTCGTACTATCTTCCGAGATGTATTTGCGGGTATTGATGCAGACTTAGATGAACAAGTTGAATTTGGTGCGTTCTTAAAACTTGGTGACACTTCAACACGTCGTCAATCTGTATAACACGTTTATCAATCAAGGATTTTTTTCTATGGAAGCATTAGTCTATACTTTTTTACTGGTTGGGACATTAGGGATTATCTTTTTTAGTATTTTCTTTAGAGAACCACCTCGCATTGTTAAGTAACAATCGTTTTTATACGAATTGATTATGTAATATTTGAATTCGTGAGTAGTCATACTCACGAATTCGTTTTAATACGCCTTTGAAGTCTTATTTTCTGTGACCGTTTCTATTGGCCATTTCCACAATGTATTTGGTCAATGGTAAAACAGAGACATAAATCTACTATAAATTAACTTAATCCTCATGTTCTTCAAAAGGATCTCTTAATTTTTTTGAGGGTGGACCAAAACCAACATAAATTGAATACCCAGTAATACTAATAAGCAAACATGATAAAAAAATTGTAAAAAAAAACGCTGGACTTTCCATTGAGACTTTTGTAAATTATTAGATAATTTTTAAATACTAATGGTCTTCCAAAATGCATTTTGGAAACATACATTAAGTTATTTCTTATTGTAGCAGACAAATCTACATAATCATATCTCTTTTTTTTTATTTTAATTGTTTCACTATCTTTTAAAAAAAGATTGTTTGATAAAAATTTTTCAGATATAATAATTGTATAAGAAGTTAAAAAATTAGTAGATAACGAAATATATTTACTACTCGTTTTTCCACCAGCATTCTTTTTTTTAACAAGTTACAGAAAGTAAAACAAAATATATTTGATATAATTAATCTATGGCAACTGGAACTACTTCAAAAGGAAAATCAAGTTCAATGGAACCAGGAATGGTAACACCATTAGGAACATTATTAAAACCACTTAATTCAGAATACGGAAAAGTTGCACCGGGTTGGGGCACAACTGTTATTATGGGTGTATTTATGGCTTTATTTGCTGTGTTTCTTGTAATTATTCTTGAAATTTATAATAGTTCAGTACTTTTAGATGATGTAACAATGAGTTGGCAATCATTAGCAAAATAATTGCGTTTTGTTGACCAGTTCGTTGACCATTTCCAAAATTTATTTTGGAATAGCATTTGATCACCACAATGGTGTAACCAAATACATTTGGTCAATTAATGCTTCAACTCTTAAATACTGAATGTATTTGCCACGTCCAACATAATGTTGTTGGATGTGGCTTTTAAGAATCATCGAAAACTTGCTCGATATAACAAACAATATATATTGGGGATAGAGAGACTTGAACTCTCACGGTTCAATGAACCAACGGATTTTCAGTTTAAAATATGAAACTGGACTCTATCTTTACCCTCCATAACATATGGTTAGGGTAGCTCCCGTCGAGTCTCTGCACCTATTACCAATATATTCTTGGTAACTTGACTCAAGATTGCTACATAACTTCATTAATGTATAGTTTTTAGTTTCCTTGAATTTGAGAGCAGTCATTTGAAAAGTTTCCCTCTCAAAGCTCAATGAATTCGATTTGTACCTTTAAGTCCGTTGCGTCTACCGATTCCGCCATATCCCCTACTTTTAAGAACTACTATAATAATATCAGAAAAGAGAAGTAAAGACGAGTTGTTTTTTTCGATAACCATGATAAACTATAAACTACAATATTAAATGAAACATATTTTTTTCTTTAATGGAATTCGACTTGAAGGTCGAAGGTTCCATCTGGGTCGATGCCCGAGTGGTTAATGGGGGCGGATTGTAAATCCGCTGGTTATGCCTACGCTGGTTCAAATCCAGCTCGGCCCAATATATATAAAGGGATCTGCGAAATAATAACTTACTTTTTTTTTTTGCGAACTCATTAAAATTCGCAAAAAAAGAGTTATAAAGAAATTTCACTCATAATCTTATCATTTTTAGTTGTTTTGGCTTGCAGCTGTTTTAACATACAAAATTAAAAGAAATGATGTTGGAATGATAATAAATAATGCAGTTGCAATAAGGCCAAGAATATTTACTTCCATGGATTTATACTCCTTATTCTTCTCAAAATAAAATTGAGATTTTATACTTATTCATATTGTACGTGAAAACAAATAAAAGAAACAACCTTTTTAATTTTTATAGACATTAGGATACGAAAGTGACCTTATTCAAGTAAAATTTCAAATATCCCTAGACTCTTATTTTAGTGTCATAAATTGCATAAAGCAGTTGTAGCTTAATAAGCTATTCATTGTATTTCTATTCGGAAAGGAGAGGATTCGAACCTCCGATAGTCTTTCAACTACGTCGGTTTTCAAAACCGATGCATTCAACCACTCTGCCACCTTTCCAATCACCAAATGTATTTGGTCAATATCTCGAATTATGTCGAGAAAGCGGGTAACGCGATTCGAACGCGCGACATGCACCTTGGCAAGGTGCCGCTCTACCACTGAGCTATACCCGCAGCTTTTTTATAAAAAACGAAACTGATCCCTTAGAGTAGTATTACTAGTATTTAAACATTGTATGAGGAAAAAGTTTTTTATTTTTTACTTTTGTTTATCATAATATCAAAGTAGAATTATATACACAAGATTAATGTCATTATTTGATTCAAGGTGTTATTCATAGAGCTAATGTATTTATTTAAAATGTAATGAAATATACTTGACAAAATTCTTTTTATATTCTATTTTATATATATCATCTGTATTAAATAAAGCGGAGTAGAGCAGCCTGGCAGCTCGTTAGGCTCATAACCTAAAGGTCGTAGGTTCGAATCCTACCTCCGCTCCGTCACTCAGAAAAACAAATTTTTAAGTAAAGTTTTTAACTCGTTTTTTATTATGCCCCCATCGTCTAGAGGCCTAGGACATCTCCCTTTCACGGAGGAAACGGGGATTCGAATTCCCCTGGGGGTACACTGTAATTACAACTCTTATTAACCAAATATATTTGGTTACCTCTATTGACTCTTTATCTTCAATATTGTAATATTGAAATAAGAGATATAGGAAGTTTTTTTTTATTTTTGTAATATATATAATTTTTCTATATGCTTTTGGTCAGTGAAAATAGTCACGATAAAAAGAAAAAATAGACTAGACAAAAAAAGAAGCCATTGCTACAATGATTAGTAGCACGATATAGAACTTCGTAGATTTTTATTATTTAATCCGCCACAATTTCATAAAAGATTCACTGACTAAAAACTTTTCTAGTCAAAGTGTTGGCCAGTTCGTTGACTAAATGCTGTTCCAAAATACATTTTGGGAACGGTCACCACAATGTATTGTGGAAAAACATTTAGTTAATGTATTGCAAATAATTTTAAAAATTTGCTTTTCAAGAAAAAAAATAGTGCATAAAGCTCGTATTTTACCTAAGCATTTCTTGCTATTTCTAGAATATACTACAATTATAAATTAAGGATGAGTTATGACTCGAGTAAAACGTGGAAACATTGCTCGAAAACGTCGTAAGCATATATTACAACTTGCGTCAGGATTTCGAGGTTCATCATCAACATTATTTCGTACTGCACAACAACAAACAATGAAATCATTGCGATATGCTTATCGTGATCGTCAACAAAAGAAAAGAGCGTTCACACGTGTATGGGTTACACGTTTAAATGCAGCAACTCGTTGTTATGGGATTAACTATAGCACATTTCGCCATTCATTAAAAACTTCTGGTGTACTTCTTAATCGCAAAATTTGTAGTCAAGTCGCATTACGTGATGCATTGGCTTTTCAACAACTTTTAGACAGTGTTGATACGAATGAATAAAAACTAATTAGGGAGGTCTAAAAAAATAATATGGTGGGAATTCAAAATAAAGGGCCGCGATATACAAAAACGAAGCGTAAACCGTTACCAGTTGTAATTATAAAAACAGGTACGGTTGGTAATTGGACAGCAGCTCGGCCCGCACCGCGATATACAATTGATTATAAAAACACAAAATTACTAGTACAATGCATTAGTCCACAAGGAAAAATTTTATCACGTCGAGCAAGCGGATTAACAGCTAAACAACAACGTGTTATGGCTAAAGCGATTAAAAGAGCAAGAATGGGTGGGTTATTACCGTTTGTAAATTTAGATATTGTTACACGTGTACGATAGACATTTGTAAAAGTTCTACGTTGTACAATTTTTTATACATAAAGTTTGAAAAACTGAAAAGACTATTTAATAATCTATTTTTTTGAGACAATAAAAGCAAGATATATAAATTCACGCCTTGTAGGACTTGAACCCACGACATTAGGTTTTGGAAACCTACGTTCTACCAACTGAACTAAAGGCGTATCGGCTTTCGGGATGACAGGATTCGAACCTGCGACCTCCTGTTCCCAAAACAGGAGCGCTACCAAACTGCGCTACATCCCGTAGCAAGATAGATATTCTTTAGAATACACAAGTGAATAAAAACTTGCAAGTTTTTATTTAAAATTATGCATTTTAAAGAATATTCAGATATTTATTATTCCAAATCATTATCTAATTAAGGAGATTTCATTCATGAAAGATTTTAAAACATATTTATCAACAGCTCCCGTTCTTGCAATTATTAGTTTAACAGTTGTAGCTGGTCTTTTAATTGAAATTAATCGATTCTTCCCAGATGCATTAATTTTTGCTTTATAACTGAAGAACTGTTACTTTTGAGTATTAACTACAAAAGTCAATACTCAAAAGTAACAGTGTGACCGTTTCCAATAGCTTTTGACTCAAACTATTTGGTCAACGAACACGTTTTGGTCAAGAGCCACACAATCCTTTGTGGAATTACATTTGGTCAAATAGATACATGAATATAAATTTATAGCGTCCCTCTTCGATTCCTTTATGCCAACAATTCAACAACTTGTGCGATCTGCGCGAATGCGTATGACAAAAACAACAAAATCACCAGCTTTAAAAAGTTGCCCCCAACGACGTGGCGTCTGCACACGTGTATATACAACGACACCGAAAAAACCAAATTCAGCACTTCGAAAAGTTGCTCGAGTTCGGCTATCATCTGGGTTTGAAGTGACTGCTTATATTCCAGGAATTGGGCATAACTTACAAGAACACTCTGTGGTATTAGTACGTGGAGGGCGAGTAAAAGATTTACCTGGTGTTCGTTATCATATTGTTCGTGGAACACTTGATACGGCTGGTGTTAAAGGTCGCGGACAAGGTCGTTCAAAATATGGCGTAAAACGCCCAAAATAGAGAAATAATTAGTAGAAATTATGCCGCGTAGACGCACCCCCAAAAAACGTATTGTATTACCGGATCCTGTTTATGAAAGTCGATTAATCGAACTACTTGTTCGTCAAATAATGCGCCAAGGAAAAAAATCATTAGCGTATAAAATTATTTATGATTGTATGAATCAATTGGCTGACACGACACAGCAAGAACCACTTGCTGTAATTGAACAAGCAGTTAGAAATGCTACCCCTCTTTTAGAAGTAAAAGCCCGTCGTATTGGGGGGTCCACATATCAAGTTCCTCTTGAAGTTCGTCCCGATCGTGGGACTGCATTAGCAATTCGGTGGATTTTAACATCATGCCGAAATCGTGCTGGTAAAACGATGGCAAATAAACTTACTCAAGAATTTATTGATGCATCAAAAAATACTGGTAATGCTGTTCGAAAACGTGAAGAGATGCATAAAATGGCAGATGCGAATAAAGCTTTTGCAAAGTATAGATTTTAAATAGTTTATACCCTATTTTTACAAATTAGTTAATAGTTCTATATGACCAAATATATTTGGTCACTTAACGTTGTTATAGAATTTAGCGTTATATTATTTAGATAACTATGAACTAATTTGTAAAGATTGTGTTGACCAAATACATTTTGTTACACATTATATTTAATGACTCATAGTGTTCTTTGACCAAATAGTTTTAGTAAAAAAAAAATGGCATTTGGTCATCGACTTAATTATATCTCCGAATTACGACTCTCTATTTTAAAAAAGGTAGTCATTATCAAGATTAAATACATTTTTTCGTTTAGTAATAATCTCTTTTAATAGAGTTTGTTTCATAAATGCTAAAAAACTTTTACTCTAAACTAAAAAAAAAGGAATATCATATGGCACGTGAAAAATTTGAGCGTAAAAAACCACACGTAAATATTGGTACAATTGGTCATGTTGACCATGGTAAAACTACATTAACTGCAGCGATTACTATGGCATTAGCGACTCGTGGTGGCGGAAAAGGTAAAAAATATGATGATATCGATTCAGCCCCAGAAGAAAAAGCGCGGGGTATTACAATTAATACTGCCCATGTTGAATATGAAACTGATGCACGTCATTACGCACATGTAGACTGTCCAGGCCATGCTGATTATGTAAAAAACATGATTACTGGTGCAGCACAAATGGATGGTGCTATTTTAGTTGTTTCTGGTGCTGATGGCCCAATGCCACAAACAAAAGAACATTTATTATTAGCAAAACAAGTTGGTGTACCAAATATTGTTGTTTTTCTTAATAAAGAAGATCAAGTGGATGATGCTGAACTTTTAGAGCTTGTTGAATTAGAAATTCGTGAAACACTAGATAAATATGAATTTCCAGGTGATGAAATTCCAATTGTTTCGGGATCTGCTTTATTAGCTTTAGAGGCATTAAGCGAAAATCCATCAATTCAACGCGGTGAAAATAAATGGGTTGATAAAATTTTTGATTTAATGGATCAAGTAGATACTTATATTCCAACACCTGAACGTCAAACAGATAAACCTTTTTTGATGGCAGTAGAAGATGTTTTCTCAATTACTGGTCGTGGTACAGTAGCAACGGGTCGTGTTGAACGTGGAACAGTAAAAATTGGCGACACGGTAGAAATTGTTGGATTAGCGGATACAAAAACAACAACTGTAACAGGTTTAGAAATGTTCCAAAAAACATTAGATGAAAGCGTTGCTGGGGATAACGTTGGTGTTCTTTTACGTGGTGTTCAAAAAACAGATATTGAACGTGGGATGGTTTTATCAAAACCAGGAAGTATTACCCCGCATACTAAATTTGAAGCACAAGTCTACGTTCTAACAAAAGAAGAAGGTGGCCGTCATACTCCATTCTTCCCTGGATATCGTCCTCAATTTTATGTCCGTACGACAGATGTGACGGGAAAAATTGAGAATTTCCGTGCAGATGATGATAGTGCAACACAAATGGTTATGCCGGGTGACCGTATTAAAATGATGGTCGAACTGATTCAACCAATTGCTATTGAAAAGGGTATGCGATTTGCAATTCGTGAAGGTGGTCGGACAGTTGGCGCTGGTGTTGTAAGTACTATTTTAGCTTAAATTAGATCTTATTACCCAGTACAAGCTGCGATACATTCGCAGCTTGTACATTTCTTTTTTATGAATAAATAACGAAAGCATAATTAAAATAATAATTCAAATACAAAAGATTCAAGTCGAGTTTCATTAAGGTAACGATCATGACTAAACTACAACAAGTTGTTCAAACAATTCAATCTGGGCAGTTGAAAATTAATCTTCCAGAAATTCGTGTTGGGGATGTAGTACGTGTTGGGGTCGCAATTCAAGAAGGCAATAAACAACGAGTTCAACCTTTTGAAGGGGTTGTTTTAGCTCAACATAAATCACACTCAAATACCAGTATTACAATTCGCAAAACGTTACAAGGAATTGGAGTTGAACGCGTATTTCCACTTCATGCGCCATGTGTGACAAGTATTCACGTGTTGCGACGAGCTCATGTCGCTCGAGCAAAATTATATTATTTACGTACAAGAACAGGAAAAGCAACTCGTTTAAAAGAAAAATTTACAACCCTGCCGGAACCATGGATTCAAGAAATTGCTTCTTAATTCTTAGCAATATCTTTATCTAATTATATATTTATGTGATGTTCCATATGCAACTAAAACAAACTAGTGTTCGTTATCCTATTGAAGGAGCCCGACGGATAAGTAATTATATCTGGGGAACCGTAATGTTTATTGGAGGTCTTGGGTTTTTTTTAACCGGTTTATCAAGCTATTTTGGTTTTGCTCTTTTACCTTTTATTCATACGGATACAGTCCAATTTTTTCCACAAGGTATTGTAATGTGTTTTTATGGTACCGTTGGTTGCATTTTAGGTGCATATATTTGGCTTAGTGTTCTATGGAATTTAGGGGAAGGGTTTAACGAAATTAACCTCGAACGTGGTTATATTCGCATTTTTCGATGGGGATTTCCTGGTAAGCACCGTAAAATTGATTTTCAATATCCAATTGGGGATGTTGAAGGTATTAGACTGGATCTTCAAGAAGGCTTTACAAATCGTCGCGCTTTATATTTAAAACTGCGCGGAAATCGAGAAATTCCATTAACACGAGTTGGGCAACCAATAACCATTCAAGAATTAGAAACACAAGCTGCAGAGCTAGCAAAATTGCTTCAAGTGTCCATTGAAGGGCTGTAATCAGTGACCAAATACTTTTGGTAAGACTATCGTCTTCGTTCTCTTTTTTTTAGTATGTATGATTTTCGCTTGGTTTAGTTTTACTATCATACGGAAATCATACTTCTTTTTTCTGCAACTCTAGAAAAATAAAATAAACAATCTAGTCTGAGCATCGTAACGTTGACCAAATGTATACTTCCACAATGAATTGTGGAAAAGGTCATGATAATCACCAGATAATTGTTTCCTATGACTAATTTCAATCCATACTTAGAAGATATGGAATCGATCCCTCGTTCCATTTTTTTCGTATTTAAAAGGCTTGTACGACAATTATTTCCTGGCCTTGCGGAACTTGCAGTGCAAGAATTTCGTATTTCAAGATATAGAGTTGTCCTAGCTTTTAAATGTCTTCTTACTTTAATATTAGTACCACTATTAGTTTATCTGATCTCAAAACCTTTTTTTATTACACCTTTAGTTACTCGCTATTGGGAACAACAAGAGACCAGTCGCTCATTAGACGCTCAACAACAAAAGGAGTTTACCGCCGAAATTCATGCTTTTCAAAAACAACTTGATTTTGAAAAATTGGTTGATCCACAAACTCAAAAGTATTATAATGATCGTTTACAATTAAAACGTCGTGATCTTCGACATGAATACGACATTAGAAATATTCATGGATTAAGTAATTTTTTTACGGATGTTTTAACGTATCTTACATTGCGTGGATTGATGGCATGTTTACAACCACAAATTAGTATTATGAAATCTGTTTTTGGGGAAATTCTTTATAGTACGCATGATTCAACAAAAGCCATTTGGTTAATTTTTGGATCAGATTTACTCCTTGGCTATCACTCAACACCAGCTTGGGAAATGTCTATTGGGTTATTTTTTCGACATCTTGGGTTTATTGAAAATGAAAATATTAGCCATATTCTTGTTGGAACTTTGCCGGTTGTCTTAGATGCTATTTTTAAATTTTGGATTTTCCGCACATTAAATAAAATTTCTCCATCGACAGTTTTAACGTATTATAGGTTGTTAGAATAAAAATCAAATTAAACTCTTTGTTTTTATATAGGACTATTCTATCTTCATTATATATGGTCTAATTGAATGGTGCCGCCTTTGTGTAACAACTTATTTTAAAAGTAGTTTCAACAAATATAAAATGCACAAGAACTCTCTTGCAATTTTTCTATTGCAAGACATTGAATTCAGATTGATTGTATCTTGAAAAATATTTCTCACAATTTTCTTCTATTTTTCAAGACAAGACTCCATTGACCAAATGTTTTTTCACAGTTGACCAAATGTAATTTCACAATATATTGTGGAAACGGTTACAACATTGTTAAACTGGTCAACATATGTTTAACTTTTTTTTTATAAAGAAAAAACATATGTCACTTAATTATCAAAGGCGATGAGCATAAAAAGTATGATGTTAGATTCAATCAAATATCCTGTGATTCGTACTGAAAAAGCAACACGATTAATTGAAAATAATCAATTTAGTTTTGATGTTGATGTACGCCTCACAAAGCCACAAATTCGAAAACTTGTTGAAGAGTTTTTTGAAGTTAAAGTATTGGCTGTCAATACACATCGACCACCACGTAAACGCCAACGACTTGGATCCTTTCCAAGTCGAAAACGAGTTATTGTCACGGTGGATTCGGCTGTGGGTTTATTGAAATAAAATGTATTTTCTAGATATATGGCTATTCGTTTTTTAAAAGCTACCACAGCAGGTACACGACATGGGTCGGTGTTAAAATTTTCTGAACTGACTTCAGATCGACCAGAAAAAACTCTAACTAAATGGTGGTCTCGTTCAAAAGGACGAAATAATCGAGGAAGCATTACTAGTCGACACCGGGGTGGTGGTCATAAACGACTTTATCGTACTATTGATTTTGCTCGAAATAAAGTTGGTATTAGTGCAAAAGTTGTTCGTATTGAATATGATCCAAATCGTAATTCTAGAATTGCTTTACTTCATTATCAAGACGGTGAAAAACGATATATGTTACATCCAATGGGATTACAAATTGGTGAACAAGTTGTTTCATCAATAGAGGCAACTATTACTATTGGAAATAATCTCCCTTTAGCCAATATTCCACTTGGAACTGATGTTCATAATATTGAACTGCATCCAGGCGGTGGTGGACAATTAGTTCGTTCTGCTGGTACAGTAGCACAAATTGTTGCTAAAGAAGGTAAATGGGCAACACTTCGCTTACCTTCCGGAGAAGTTCGCGTTGTTTCTCAAAAATGTTGGGCTACAGTTGGTCGAGTTGGAAACGTTGATGCAATTAATGTTACTCTTGGAAAGGCAGGTCGGAAACGGTGGTTAGGTCAACGTCCACATGTCCGAGGCTCTGCAATGAACCCAGTGGATCATCCACATGGTGGTGGTGAAGGACGGGCTCCAATTGGCCGCGCACGACCGGTAAGTCCTTGGGGCAAACCTGCATTAGGTTCAAAAACCAGAAAAAGAAAAAAATATAGTCGCGCACTTATCCTACAAACCCGAAAATAATCATGTGGTCATGGGACTGTTCTTTTTATTGAAATCTATAACAAGTTCACCAGTTCGTTGACCATTTCAAAAATATATTTTGGAACAGTATTTGGTCACCACAATGTATTGTGGAAAAACATTTGGTCAAGTATGTTATTTGAGTTATCAATTTTGCTTATACGATCGATAATTTATTTAGTGAAAAATACCTGTCTCATGTCAACAAGATTTTTAAAAAAATTTGTCGAAACCTATGACTAGATCATTAAAAAAAGCTCCATTTGTTGCAGATCATCTACTCAAAAAAGTAGAACGATTAAATATACAGGGCGATAAAAAAGTCATTAAAACCTGGTCACGTGCATCCACAATTGTACCAGTGATGATTGGCCATACTATTGCCGTCCATAATGGTCGTGAACATATTCCAGTGTTTATTACTGACCAAATGGTTGGTCATAAACTTGGGGAATTTGCTCCAACTCGGACATTCCGTGGACATGTTAAAAAAGATAAAAAATCAAAACGTTAGAATTTAGAGTATGGGACAAAAAGTACATCCACTAGGATTTCGACTTGGTATAACCCAAAAGCATCAAAGTTATTGGTGTACAAATCCGAAAAGGTCAGTCGTGTGGATTCAAGATGCAAGTTTTATTCGAAATTTTTTAGAAAAAACCTATAATGGTGCTGGTATTACCTCTATTGTTATTCAACGTCGGGATATCGATTCACCTTCAATTACTGTTGATATTCATGCAGCCCGTCCTGCAGTTTTTGCAGGTCGTGATCAAACAGCATTAGATAAACTTCGGTCTAATTTGGTCGCTCAATTATACCAGTTTTATCGCCGACGAAATTTAGATGATCCGGGAAAAATTCATCTCAATTTATTTATTACACCTTTAACTGAACCTGATCGTCATGCACATGTTTTAGCTGAAAAATTGGTTGAAGATTTGGAACAAAGAAAACCTTATCGTCGGGCAATGAAACAAACTGTACAACGAGCAATTAAAGCAGGTGTTAAAGGGATTAAAATTCAAGTTGCCGGACGATTAAATGGTGCCGATATTGCACGTGGAGAAGAAGTAAGAGAGGGTCCAGTACCTTTACAAACTTTACGTGCTGATATTGCATACTCATCAAAACCCGCCAAAACTATTTATGGTCTTTTAGGTGTAAAAATTTGGGTCTTTAATGGTGAACGTTTAACACGTCTCAGCAATATCCCTTTTCAACAAAAATCTACTCAAGTTTCAGGGAAAGAATATGTTAAGTCCAAAACGAACTAAATTTCGAAAACATCATCGAGGTCGAATGACTGGAAAAGCGAGCCGAGGAATTTCATTAGCGTTTGGTGATTATGGGTTACAAGCTATGGAACCCTCATGGATTACATCAAGACAAATCGAATCGGCTCGACGAGCAATGACTCGTCAAATTCGTCGTGGTGGCAAAATTTGGATTCGAATTTTTCCAGATAAACCAGTCACCATGCGTCCAGCAGAAACTCGGATGGGATCAGGTAAAGGTGCTCCCGAATATTGGGTAGCTGTTGTTAAACCAGGAAAGGTTTTATATGAATTAAAAGGAGTTCCGGAAACGGTTGCTCGTGTTGCTCTTCGTTTAGCTGCATCAAAGTTACCTGTACGAACTCAAATTCTTGTTAAGTCAACACAAAAAGGAGCAGTATGATTCAACCACAAACCTATCTTCGAGTTGCCGATAATACTGGTGCCCGAGAGTTAATGTGTATTCGCGTTCTTGGTGGTGGTAAGCAACATGCGGCAACTATTGGTGATATTATTATTGGTGTTGTAAAAGATGCAAACCCAAATATGCCAGTTAAAAAATCAGATATTGTACGTGCAGTAATTGTTCGAACTAGAAAAAATGTTCGGCGTTCAAATGGTACCAGTATTCGATTTGATGATAATGCAGCAGTCATTATCAATAAAGACAATAACCCACGAGGTACGCGTGTATTTGGGCCGGTTGCTCGTGAATTACGTGATGGAAATTTTACAAAAATCATTTCCTTAGCACCTGAGGTGTTATAACTCCGAGCGTACACGTTGACCGCATCGGTTTACGCCTCTTCTATACAATTGTGTCGACATTGAATAGTTGGGTTTTATACAAAATATTGAAAAAACCGAGTCAATTGAAATACTAAAAATTTTCATTATGGTACAACGATTACAAACTTTTTATAAAGAAAAAATTGTTCCTCAACTTATGGAACAATTTCAATATACCAACACACACCAAGTACCTGTTTTAGAAAAAATTGTGATTAATAGAGGACTTGGAGAAGCATCTCAAAATGCAAAAATTTTAGATGCTTGTTCTCGTGAACTTAGTGTAATTACCGGGCAACATGGGGTTGTCACGCGCTCAAAAAAAGCGATTGCTGCTTTTAAGCTTCGTCAGAAAATGCCCGTTGGGGTTGTTGTGACATTACGTGGTGAAAAAATGTATGGATTTTTAGATCGATTAATTAATCTAGCATTACCTCGTATTCGTGATTTTCAAGGCCTGAGTTTAAAAAGTTTTGATGGGCATGGCAATTATAGTCTTGGCCTTGAAGAGCAACTTATGTTTCCTGAAATTGATTATGACCAAATTGATCAAGTTCGTGGTATGGACATTTCTATTGTCACCACATCAAAACGTGATAACGAAGTTCGAGCATTACTTACTGCTTTTGGTATGCCATTTAAAAATTAGGAACTAAAAGAAAAAACAGAATCTTATGGACATTGAGGACATATGGTAAACGATACAATTAGTGATATGTTGACACGCATTCGTAATGCAAATATAGCTTATCAAACAAACGTGTCAATAACAAAAACAAAAATAAATGAGCGTATTTGCGAAATTCTTGAAAAAGAAGGGTTTATTGAAACTTTCAGTGTTTCACCCGTAGAGGCTACTCATTTACAAATTTCTTTGAAATATCACCACCGAACTCCGTATGGAAGTGGGGGCGGAAAACAGCCCTGTATTACAAATTTAAAACGTATTAGTAAACCTGGATTACGAATTTATACGAATTATAAGGAAATTCCAAAAATTCTTGGTGGGATGGGGATTGTAATAATCTCAACTTCACGTGGTCTCATGACTGACCGTGAAGCTCGTCATGCACGTCTTGGTGGTGAGTTAATTTGTTCAGTTTGGTAAGTATATTTCATTCCAAAATGACACATATTATCTTTATAAAAAATAAGACTGAAACAAGAATGAAATCGTGACCAGTTGTTTCGAAGGGGGCTTGTGTCGCAAAAAAATGTTGATCTTATTGAAATGGAGGGTGTCGTGACCCAGTGTTTATCAAACGGAATGTTTCGAGTAAAACTTGAAAATGGCTTTCAAGTACTTGCACACGTTTCTGGGAAAATTCGACGAAATTATATTCGTATATTATTAGGGGATCGTGTTGCGGTTGAATTAAGCCCCTATGATTTAACGCGTGGTCGAATTACGTATCGTTTACGCGCTGGTCAAGAAAATATCTAAGGTATAAACATTATGAAAGTTCGTCCATCTGTTCGCAAAATTTGTGATAAGTGCAGATTAATTCGCCGTAAAGGTACATTAAGAGTCATTTGTCAAAATCCTAAACATAAACAACGACAAGGTTAAAAGTGCATTGACCAAATATATTTGGTTACCGCTGCGCGTTTGCAGATAATTGTTGACAACTGTTTATAGGCCCTTGGTCAAACGCATTTGGTCACAATGACAATGTAAACAAAAACTGCAAACATATAAATGCTTTATTAAAAGCATTTAAAACTATTACCAAGATTTATGGCTAAAAAAATAGAAAAAACTTCAAAGAAAAAGTTTCGTGAAAAAGTTAGTTCTGGCATTGCACATATTCAATCCACATTTAATAACACTATTGTAACTATTACAAATCCGGGTGGTAATGTGTTAGCATGGTCATCATCCGGGGCTTGTGGGTTCAAAGGAGCGCGCAAAAAAACACCATTAGCTGCAAAACAAGCAGCCGAACGAGCTGCTCAAATATGTGTTAGTCAAGGTATGAAAGAAATTACCGTGCGAGTGAAAGGTGCAGGTGCTGGTCGTGAAGCAGCACTTCGTGGATTACGTGATGCTGGTTTAACTATTACAATAATTCGTGATATTACACCGATTCCTCATAATGGATGTAGACCACCGAAAAAACGTAGAGTATAGCCGTTTTTAAAGATCAGGTTGCTTCTCTTCCAAAAGGTCGTTAGCATTATACTTACTTTGGTCGTTTTTATTTTAGTTTTTTAACTAATTCCATTTTCGTAACTAAGGCTAATTGGTCAAGAAAATACAACACAAGTACAAGTGTCGAATAATAGGTCTCTCGGCTCATTCACAATGGTTTCTATTGACCAAATACTGTTCTACAGTTGACCACATGTAATTCCACAATATATTGTGGAAATGGTCAACAAAACGGTCACAAATGAAGGACTCTCCCTGATACTCTTTATGACAAAAAGCGGTACATCTTTTTTTTCGTGCCTTGAATCACGTGTTGAGCAGGATGGGGAAATGTATGCTCGTTTTTATTTAGGAAAATTTAGTCGAGGGCAGGCTTTAACATTAATTAACCCTCTTCGTAGAGTACTTCTTGGTGAAATGCCGGCTCTCATAATTAACACAGTTGAAATTGCTGGCGTTAATCATGAATTTTCTATCCTTGACGGAGTTCAAGAAAATGTTTTAGATTTATTACTTAACCTTAAAGGTTTAGTCTTTGCTCTTACTGGTTCACATAGTAGTTTTTTGAAAAATGATACAAATAGTTTTACAGGGTATTTAAATGTAAAAGGGCCAAACAGAGTAACAGGGCACGATATAAAGCTTCCCCATGGATTGACATGCGTAAATCCAGATCATTATATCGCAACTATTACGATTGCCAGCCAGCTTCAAATTCATTTTCAAATTAAATTAGTTGATCAGCGCAACACCTCAACTGAGTTTGGAGCAAGTAAAGAACCCGAAAATACTTCTACAACCTTTAACTTAAAAGAATTCGAAAATAAATTTTCTAAAAAAACATTTTATTTAGATGCTTTCCCAGCACCTGTACGGCGCGTTAATTATGTGATTCAAGATCTAGATACAGTTAATGAGACTGAATCAATAACATTAGAGGTTTGGACCGATGGAAGTTTACAACCTCATCAAGCTGTGGAATTTGCTTTTCAGCAGCTAACCTATCAATTTTATACTTTTACAAAATTAAGTAAAAGAATATCAACAGAAATACCCAATTTAATGTCACTATCATAGGAGGTTGATCTAGAAAAATGATAGAAAAAGTTCATGGCGAAATAAAATCTGGGGGCCGAAAAACAGCTTATGCTTCTGTACTATTAACTCAAGGTTCAGGAACTGGTATTACTGTAAATACAAAACCGGCGGCAGTTTATTTTCAAGAAAATTCAGTTTTTTTACAGAATCTTTTACATGTATACGATATGGTAAAAGCTGAAACAAAATATGATGCAATCATTACGGTACACGGTGGAGGATTAAGTGCTCAAGCGCAAGCTTGCCGATTAGCTTTATGTAAAGCCTTTTCGACTTTAGTCCCGCATCTTCGCCCATATTTTAAAAAACGCGGCTTTTTAACACGAGATGCTCGAATTAAAGAACGTCGAAAATATGGTTTGAAAAAGGCCCGTAAAGCACCTCAATTCTCAAAACGTTAATAGATAGATACTACATATTATTGTATAGTGATTTTATCTTGTTAATTTCATTAACTTCACCTTTAAACTATTGAGTCTATTCCGGAATTCCAGAATATAGTTAAAACAATACGTTTTTTATTTACTCTCTGAATAAAACAAATATGTCAAAAACTACACAAGAAATTATTGAAAAGTTAAAGTCGCTAACGTTGTTAGAATTTATTGAATTAATTTCAGAAATCGAAGAAACATTTGGTGTTGATGCATCTGCTCCAGTTGGCGGTGGTTTTATGCTTGCACCAGCAGCGGCTGGCGGTGCTGCGCCTGAAGTTATTGAAGAAAAAACAACATTTGATGTTATTTTAGAAGACGTAGCAAGCGATAAACGTGTTCCAGTATTAAAAATTATTCGTAACTTAACTTCATTAGAATTAAAAGAAGCAAAAGAATCAATTACGTCATTACCAAAAGCTATTTTACAAAATATCTCGAAGGAAGACGCGGAAAGTGCAAAACAACAACTTGAAGACGCAGGCGCAAAAGTATCGGTAAAATAACTTTTATCTAGTCTATTACCGGAACGGTACTCGCCCTCTATTTCGTTTTTCGGGGTGGAGGGGTACCAGCTCCTGACATACAATCGGGGCTCATCGTCTAGTGGATAGGACAGGGATCTTCTAAATCCTTTACGCGGGTTCAAGTCCTGCTGAGCCCAATAGCACTTATTGCTCTTCTATTTCTTAAAGAAATAGAACAAAATATTGAACCTCTCAATATATAATTGAATCATATTGAGAGGAGGTGGCTATGGCATTATAAGGGTTTTATTTTATGACTATTACAATAAAGCCGTTTGAAAAATGTTTTTATCTTGTACAAGGACTTTGTTTGTATTAAAAAAAAATAAATTGTTCCTACGATTAATCTGTATATCCAAATACTCGTTTAAAGACATCTTGTACTTTGTTTCCTGAATCAATTGACTCTAATGGGTCTTTTCGTAATCGATGACGTAAACATAATGGAATAACACGATAAATATCTTCTGGTGTTACACGAGTGCGCCCATCAAAAGCAGCAATTGCTTTACTAGCCCGATTTGTTACTAAATCACCTCGTAAACCATCAACATCGAGTTCAGAACAAATTTGTGAAATTTTAACACGATAATCGTATTCAAGTTCCACTTGAGCTAAGAGTTGACGTGCGTCGATAATATTTTCTGCAAGTTTCATTTGAGCTGCTTGATGTGTTTGTCTAAATTCAAGCGGAGCAGCATCAAAACTTGCTCTTTGTTCCACAATTTGAACACGTAAATAAGGTTCTTTTACTGTTCCAATTTGTGCATGCATTCCAAATCGATCTAAAAGCTGTGGTCTTAATTCCCCTTCTTCTGGATTTCCGGAACCTACTAAAATAAAGCGAGCAGGGTGGCTAATAGAAATACCTTCACGTTCTACAGTATTCCAACCAGAAGCAGCTGAATCTAATAGCACGTCTACTAAATGGTCGTCAAGTAAATTTACTTCATCAACATATAAAATTCCACGATGAGCTTTTGCTAATAGTCCTGGTTCAAAAGCTTTTACTCCTTCAGTTAACGCTTTTTCAATATCAATCGTCCCGCAAACTCGATCTTCAGTTGCTCCTAATGGCAAGTCAACCATTGAGATCTTTTTTTGTGCAATAGGTAACTCTTCATTTCTTTGTACACGTTCACGAATTTCTTGACTCATCAATTCAGGATCTTTTGGATCTGAATTAAAAGGATCTCCGTCGACAACATCTATTTCGGGTAATAAATCAACGAGAGCTCGCACTGTTGTTGACTTTCCAGTTCCTCTATCTCCCATAATCATAACGCCCCCAATTTTGGGGTCAATGACATTTAATAAAAGAGCAAGTTTCATTTCTTCTTGCCCAACAATAGCAGTAAAGGGAAATACGGGACGAGCTTGATCTGTATCAACAGTTTGGTTTTTTTGTTTAGTAATAGCTGATTGTGTCATAATTGCAGTAAAAATTGTTTAATTAGTATGATCGGAAAACCGATTTGTTTAATAAGAAATCAAATCACGAAAATCTTATTCATTCTATTGACCAATTACCGTTTCAAAATATATTTTGAAACGATTCGTAATGGACATAAAAATCATATCAGTGCGTTCAAGTTGGCACTGGGATGAAGAATTCTCATTTATATAATACTAGTATACGCTTTGAGAAAAAAAAAAGCAACTGAACCGAGTTTAAGAATAATTTTTCATACGTTATAATAAATATTAAAAGAAACAACATAAGTGTTTAATAAATAGATTGCAAAGTTTGTGATCGTTTTGTTGACCACATGTATGTGGTCAATAAAATGTATTTGGGCGACCATTTTCACAATGTATTGTGGAACCGTATTTGGTCATTGGAATAAAAACTTGCATCTTTTTTTGAGAAGAAAATTTTATGTATCTAATTTTATAGTGTAATTTTTCATGAATACGTATTCGAACATCTCAACAAAAATGTTGAGCTTTTTTGAAAAACAGTTTATCATTCTTGGTTTAAGTTGTTTAATGGCGACTTCTGCCTCTGCTTACCCAATTTTTGCACAGCAAAATTATCAAAATCCAAGAGAAGCTACTGGGCGTATTGTTTGTGCCAATTGCCATTTAGCTCAGAAACCAGTTGAATTAGAAGTACCACAAGCTATATTACCAGATTCAGTTTTTGAAGCTGTTGTCAAAATTCCATATGATAAACAGATGAAACAGGTTCTTGGAAATGGTAAAAAAGGCGACCTAAATGTTGGTGCTGTATTAATTTTACCTGATGGGTTCGAAATTGCACCGCCAGAGCGTATTCCTGAAGAAATGAAAGCTCGTGTTGGAAAATTGTATTTTCAGCCTTATAGCCCTGATCAAAAAAATATTTTGGTTGTAGGTCCAATTCCTGGTAAAAAATATAGTGAAATGGTTTTTCCTATCTTAGCCCCAAACCCAGAAACAAATAAATCAATTTCGTATTTAAAATACCCAATCTATCTTGGTGGTAATCGTGGACGTGGCCAATTATATCCAGATGGGTCAAAAAGTAACAACACTATTTATACTGCATCAGCGCCTGGAACAATTACTAACATTTTACCCATTGAAGGAAAAGGCGGTTTTGAAATTACTATTCAGGCTGGTGCTGACAAAACAGTTGTTGAAAAAATTCCATCTGGTCCAGAATTAATTGTAAAAGCTGGTGATATAGTGCAACAAGATCAGGCTTTAACTATTAATCCAAATGTTGGTGGATTTGGACAAACAGAAACTGAAATCGTTCTTCAAAACCCGGCTCGTATTCAAGGGTTATTAGCTTTTTTTATACTTGTACTTTTAGCACAAATTTTCTTAGTATTGAAGAAAAAACAATTTGAAAAAGTACAATTAGCAGAAATGAATTTCTAATTGACCAAATAATTTTGGTCAAATAGATCTGTCAGATGATTGAATTGACTAAAAAATTTTTGAGGTTGTATTCTTTTTTGTCTATTTGAAATATAAAAATAGTCGTTTGAGGAAAAAAGATGGTAACAGTTGTTAGTTATATTGCAGTATTAGTTGGTGCCCTTGGCATAACATTGACATGTTATATTGGACTTTTAAAAATTAAATTAATCTAAAAAGGGAAAAAGTGTTATGGTAGAACCATTATTATCAGGAATTGTACTTGGTTTAGTGCCAGTTACGATTACAGGATTATTTGTAACGGCATATTTACAATATCGGCGTGGAGATCAATTAAAATTGTAATTTAGATCTAATCGGTGAAGATTACTCTTCACCGATTAGATCTAAAAAAAAGGGAAAAAAACCTAGTAACTTGAAGTTTACATTATTTCTTTCCTATAATATCCTTTGCATACATAAAAAAGCAGCTCATTCTCTATTGTATTTTTAATAAATGAGACAGTATGAATCGCTGCCTTTGATTTTTTTGTTGTTTTTTTATTAAAGACTAACAAGACAAAGGTGCTTTATAACAAACTAACCAAGTGTTTCAATATCTGATATTGTGACTAAATTTATTTAGTCAATAGCAATATGTAAACATTGATTCACAATATGGTAAAGGAGAGTACGCTATGACAATAGCGATTGGAAAAACACAACAACGACCAACTTGGTTTGATATCGTTGATGACTGGCTTCGCCGTGACCGTTTTGTATTCGTTGGATGGTCAGGATTATTATTATTTCCATGCGCCTATTTCGCATTAGGTGGATGGTTAACTGGTATTACGTTTGTGACGTCATGGTATACACATGGATTAGCAACTTCATTTTTAGAAGGATGTAACTTTTTAACTGCAGCTGTTTCAACACCAGCAAATAGCATGGGTCATTCTTTACTTCTTCTTTGGGGACCAGAAGCACAAGGTGACTTTACTCGCTGGTTCCAACTTGGTGGATTATGGCCGTTTGTAGCTTTACACGGTTCATTCTCGTTAATCGGGTTTATGCTTCGTCAATTTGAAATTGCTCGTTCAGTAAAAATTCGTCCATATAACGCAATTGCTTTTTCAGCACCAATTTCAGTATTTGTATCAGTGTTTTTAATTTATCCACTTGGTCAAGCTGGATGGTTCTTTGCGCCGAGTTTTGGTGTAGCAGCAATTTTCCGCTTTATTTTATTTTTCCAAGGTTTCCATAACTGGACTTTAAACCCATTCCATATGATGGGGGTTGCAGGTGTTTTAGGTGCAGCTCTTTTATGTGCAATTCATGGTGCAACTGTAGAAAATACATTATTTGAAGATGGAGATGGTGCAAACACTTTCCGTGCGTTTAACCCAACTCAGGCTGAAGAAACATATTCAATGGTAACAGCAAACCGTTTTTGGTCACAAATTTTTGGTGTAGCTTTTTCAAATAAACGTTGGTTACATTTCTTTATGCTTTTTGTACCAGTTACGGGTTTATGGATGAGTGCAATTGGTGTCGTAGGTTTAGCGTTAAACTTACGAGCTTATGACTTCGTATCGCAAGAAATTCGTGCTGCTGAAGATCCTGAATTTGAAACATTCTATACAAAAAATATTCTTTTAAACGAAGGTATTCGTGCATGGATGGCGGCTCAAGATCAGCCTCATGAAAAACTTGTATTCCCAGAGGAGGTGTTGCCACGTGGAAACGCTCTTTAATGGTTCGTTAGTTGTAGGTGGACGTGACCAAGAATCAACCGGATTTGCTTGGTGGGCTGGTAATGCTCGTTTAATTAACCTATCTGGTAAATTACTTGGTGCACACGTTGCACATGCTGGTTTAATTGTATTTTGGGCTGGAGCAATGAATTTATTTGAAGTTGCTCATTTCGTTCCAGAAAAACCTATGTATGAACAAGGATTAATTCTTTTACCACATATTGCAACACTAGGTTATGGTGTTGGACCAGGTGGTGAAGTATTAGACACATATCCGTACTTTGTATCTGGTGTTTTACATCTGATTTCTTCAGCTGTTCTTGGTTTTGGTGGTGTATATCACGCACTTGTTGGACCGGAAACTTTAGAAGAATCTTTCCCATTCTTTGGTTATGTATGGAAAGATAAAAATAAAATGACTACTATTTTAGGTATTCATCTTATTATTTTAGGCTTTGGTGCATGGTTACTTGTTTGGAAAGCTATGTATTTTGGTGGTGTTTATGATACATGGGCGCCAGGTGGTGGTGATGTTCGTCTTATCACAAATCCAACAATTAATCCAAGTGTAATTTTTAGTTACATTTTAAAATCTCCATTTGGTGGGGATGGTTGGATTGTAAGTGTTGATAACATGGAAGATGTTATTGGTGGTCATATCTGGATAGGTACTTTATGTATCTTTGGTGGTATTTGGCATATTTTAACAAAACCATGGGCTTGGGCACGTCGTGCTTTTGTGTGGTCAGGTGAAGCTTATTTATCATATAGTTTAGGTGCAATTGCATTAATGGGCTTTATTGCATGTTGTATGTCTTGGTTTAATACAACGGCATACCCAAGTGAATTCTATGGTCCAACTGGTCCTGAAGCATCTCAGTCACAAACATTTACTTTCTTAGTTAGAGATCAACGTTTAGGAGCTAATGTAGCATCAGCTCAAGGTCCGACCGGTCTTGGTAAATATTTAATGAGATCACCAACTGGTGAAATCATTTTTGGTGGTGAAACAATGCGCTTCTGGGATTTCCGTGGCCCATGGTTAGAGCCACTTCGTGGTCCAAATGGCCTTGATTTAAACAAATTAAAAAATGATATTCAACCATGGCAAGAACGTCGTGCTGCTGAATATATGACTCATGCACCTCTAGGTTCATTAAACTCAGTAGGTGGTGTAGCAACAGAAATTAATGCAGTAAACTTTGTATCACCACGTAGTTGGTTAGCAACTTCGCATTTCTGCCTTGGTTTCTTCTTTTTTGTTGGTCATTTATGGCATGCTGGTCGAGCTCGTGCAGCTGCAGCAGGTTTTGAAAAAGGTATTGATCGTGATAATGAGCCTGTTTTATCAATGCGCCCATTAGATTAATTTTTTTATTGTATTCGTCTAAAAAAACTAAGCATTCTCTATCTTAATTGTGTCGATTTTCAAAAATCGACACAATATATTTAAATATTTAATACTATTTTACTTTTATATTAAAATTTTATGTATTTTTTATATGTAATAAAACATTATAGTATTTAAGAGTTGCATCTTGTTAATAATTAAATTATAATGTACTCATAATCCTCTATTTTTCTTTAATTTAGAGAGAATATAAGGAGTGGTGGCCGAGTCGGCTGAAGGCACCGCTTTGCTAAAGCGGCGTAGCTCTTATACGGCTACCGAGGGTTCGAATCCCTCCCACTCCGATAATTTAGAAAAATCCTTTCCAATACTAAATATATAGGCCTGGTGGGAATTGAACCCACGACAACGTGTGTCGGAAACACGTACTCTTATTCCACTGAGCTACAAGCCTCTTCTAGGTCTCGTTTATTTTGTTTGACTTATAATACTAAATACAAGACCGGGTGTATTACGCCCGGCCCGTTGTTTTAAGCCAGTTTTGAGCTTCAATATAATTTGTTGGGGCTAATCTAATAGCTTCACGCCAATAATCTGCAGCTTTATCAAAACATCTTTTTGATATATCTGGTTGATCCGTTTCTAATGCCTGTTCTCCTCGATAATGGTAAATAACCGCAATATTATTAAGAGCTTGTGGTAATGATGGATTTCGTTCCAAAGCTTGATAATAATAATCTAATGCTCTTGCATGATCTCCATTACTTGTATGAATTAATCCAATATTATATAAAATATAGCTTCTATCATAAGCATCGGTCTCAAGTTTTAATGCTTGATAATAATTTTGTAAAGCTTCAGCGTATTCTCCTTCAGATTGTGCTGACATTCCATCTCGATAATAACTAAAAGCTTCTTTTTCCCGATTTGATGTTGGTAATACTTTTAGTAAAATATCAGCAATTACCGTAAATGTTTTATCAATAAAATTATCATTTCGCTGTGAACGCGGCATAGCGAGTTTCTCCAAAAATAGGCTTAGGTTAGTAAGAAAAAAATGTTACTATACGTTTATAAAACGTACAGTAACATAGGACTATACTCTTATTAAATAACATTTTGTTATATCTGAAATTCTTAGCAAGAGACAAGTCAATATAAACTTTTTTAGAAATTAAAATTATTTTTAGTCAAAGTTTTTTTGGCCAGGGTTACGACCCGGGTCATTTGATAAGAACCCAAAAATAAATAATGAAACAAAGAATGTTACAACAGTATAGACAAAAATTTTAAGTGTTAACATAGAATTATGAAACAATAATTGTAAGGTTTATAGGCTACTATTATGTTTAGTATATCATAAACTAATTAATACACAAAAGATTTTGTTATTGCATCTTCTAAAAAATATCGATATACTTATTATAAAAAGAAATAACAAAGTATGCCTGCTTAACTCAATCGGCAGAGTATCGGTTTTGTAAACCGAAGGTTATCGGTTCGACTCCGATAGCAGGCTAATTGATAGGCTCTAGTGACCGTTTCCACTTGCCAAATATTTTTCATTGACCACATACATTGTACTGAGCACATGTATGTGGTCAATGAATTATATTTGGTCAGTAGAGCCCTTTTCAGGTTTTAAAATTAAATATCAAGAAATTTTTTAAAAGAAAATTCTGTATTCGTAGGTCTTGTCAATCTTTTAATTTAAATACATAATTAAAATAGCGAGTTCTAATACTGATTGATAACAATATTGTTGTGTTTTTACACAATTAGCATTTATAATTCATGCGAGAACCAATGAAATTAGAAGATATGATTCAAAAGGGAATGCATTTTGGACATTTTACTCATGAGTGGAATCCAAGAATGGCCCCATACATCTATGGACAAAGAAACGGACGACATGTCTTAGATCTTGTTCAAACACAAGCTCTTTTTACACCTGTTTTATCTTTTTTAGAACAAAGTGCAGCTCGAGAAAAAACTTTTTTATTTGTTGGTACAAAGAAACAAGCAGCCCCATTAATTGCTAAAACAGCATTAGCTTCAAATAGCTCCTATGTTAATCAACGGTGGTTAGGTGGAATGCTTACAAATTGGCGAACAATTCAAAAATCTTTAGCAAAACTGCGTGATTATCGTTCTGCAGAGGAATCAGGTGAATGGGCACTTCTTAAAAAACAAGAAGTTTCTCGCAAAAAACGAGAGAAGGCTAGATTAGAAAAATATTTAGCTGGGTTAGAAAAAATGAATACTCTGCCGGGTGTTGTAATCATTGTTGGCCAACCAGAAGAAATTCATGCTGTACGTGAATGTCGTCAACTTGGAATTCCAACTGTTACCTTATTAGATAGTAATTGTGATCCAACCCTTGCAGATTGGTTTATTCCTTGCAATGATGATTCAGTTTCAGCAGTTCATTGTGTTTTAACTGAATTTCAAGAAGCTATTTTGCGTGGACAAGCTCGTACTAAGCAACGACTAAATCGGCAACTTACACATACAACGTAATTGCTTATGAAATAGTTTTAAATAATTAACAATCAGAAGAAATAGTCTTTTTATTGAATGATTGGTAAGGTATAACATTTAAATTTGTGTAAATTTATTACTAAATAAAAAAGTAATAAAATTACAGTGGAGTAAAAGATATGACAAATCTTTGGTTTGAGCTCTCTGAAGTATCGGTTGGTCAACATTGGTATTGGCAAATTGGTTCTTATAGTGTGCATGGTCAGGTTCTTATTACCTCATGGATTGTTTTAGCAGCAATTATGGTAATTGGTTTACTTGGTGGTCAAAATTTAAAGACTATTCCAGAAGGGCCACAAAATATTACGGAATTTGTAACCGAATATATTCGTGAATTAGCAAAAACGCAAATTGGTGAAGAAGACTATTTGAAATGGGTACCCTTTGTTGGAACTATTTTTCTTTTTGTTTTCGTTTCAAACTGGTCAGGTGCTTTAATACCATGGCGTATTTTGGAATTACCGAACGGAGAACTAGCTGCTCCAACAAATGATATTAATACGACTGTTGCATTAGCCTTATTAACATCAATGGCATATTTTTATGCAGGTATCAGTAAAAAGGGTTTAGGTTATTTTAAACGTTATGTATCACCAGCTGCGTTTTTACTTCCAATTAATGTTTTAGAAGATTTTACAAAACCATTATCCCTGAGTTTCCGTCTTTTTGGGAATATTTTAGCAGACGAGCTTGTTGTAGGAGTACTACTTACTTTAGTCCCAATTGCTGTTCCTATTCCTATTATGTTATTAGGTTTGTTCACAAGTGGTATTCAAGCCCTAGTGTTTGCCACATTAGCGGGGGCTTATATTGGTGAATCTGTTGAAGATCATCATTAAATTATATCCATATTTGACACTATCTTAATAGTGCCATCCACAATAAAAAAAACAAATGCTACAATAGTAGCAAAAATGTCTGAGATGATTAAATTTTAAATTTATAGTTCAAAGTACTAAATATTCTCTTTTGTGACCTTTTCTACAATGAATTGTGGAAGTATACATTTGGTCAATCATAAATTTAGTAATAGGTTCTATAATTTTTATCATTTCTATATGTAAAAACAAATCCATTGGAGGTCAAAACTTATGAATCCACTTATTGCTGCTGCAAGTGTTGTTGCTGCTGGTCTTGCTGTTGGTCTTGCTGCTATTGGTCCTGGTATGGGTCAAGGTGCTGCAGCTGCGAATGCTGTAGAAGGTATTGCGCGTCAGCCAGAAGCCGAAGGGAAAATTCGTGGTACTCTGCTTTTAAGTTTCGCGTTTATGGAATCTTTAACAATTTATGGGCTTGTTGTTGCTTTAGCGTTACTTTTTGCTAACCCGTTTGCTGGCTAATAAATTGTGGTAAATCGAAACCTGTATAAATTATACAAATACAGGCAAATTCAAGAAGCCTCATGGCATAAGTCTGAGGCTTCTTTTTACCAATTTTTATCTATATAAAGGGGATTTTTATGTTTTTCACCACTTCTGTACTTTTTGCAGAGCACTTTGGTTTTAATACAAATATCCTTGAAACGAATGTGTTAAATTTAGCAGTGGTGTTAGCTATTGTAATTACCGTTATTGGTGATTATTTTCGTACTCTTCTAGCAACACGAAAAGATACTATTTTAAAAAATTTTCGTGAAGCAGAGGAACGAGCAGCTGAAACACAACAACGTTTACAACAAGCTCGACTTGAATTGGAACAAGCTAAGAAAAAAGCGCAAAATATTCGTGAAGATATTCTTATTGATATTACAAATGAAAAAAGTAAGTCAATTGCTGCAACAGAACAAGCTATTAAAAGTTTAGGTCGTGATCAACAAGAACGATTAGACATTAAACAACGACAAGTTCAAATTGAAGTTGTGGAAAAAGTAATCCAGTCAGTAGTGCAGCAGGTTCGAGAAAAATTGCGTCAAGGTTTGAATGAAGAAAAGCAGATAGCTTTCATGAATTATCAAATCGGCCGTTTTGCGAAGTATCAGCCACAGTAATGCGGGAGGTATGCATTTGTCGTAAGTGGTCTTTTGCAAAAACGCCTTAAGGCGTTACAAAAGAAAACTTAAACAAATTCACCGGAATTGTTACAAATGGTAGGAGGCAGTTCAGCGCACCATGGGAAAAAAGAAAAAGAAAGCTCATGAAATTATTAGTATTATCAGAAAACAGCTTGAAAAATATCAACCAGATATGCAACCGGTGCATGTTGGTACTGTATTCCAAGTAGGGGATGGTATCGCACGTATTTATGGATTGGATAAAGTAATGTCTGGTGAGCTGGTGGAGTTTGCCGACGGAACAGTTGGTATTGCACTAAACCTTGAAGAAAAAAATGTTGGTGCGGTACTTATGGGCGAAGGTACTAGTGTACAAGAAGGCAGTAGCGTTCGTGCAACTGGAAAAATTGCTCAAATTCCGGTAGGTGAAGGGTATTTAGGTCGCGTTGTTGATCCTTTAGCTCGTCCAATTGACGGAAAAGGCGAAGTTGCAACATCAGATATTCGGTTAATTGAATCACCGGCACCAGGTATTATTGCTCGTCGTTCTGTTCATGAACCGCTACAAACAGGAATTGTTGCTATTGATGCTATGATTCCAATTGGTCGTGGTCAACGCGAGTTAATTATTGGCGATAGACAAACTGGAAAAACAGCTATTGCGGTTGATACAATCTTAAACCAAAAAGGCAAAGATGTTGTTTGTGTATATGTTGCTATTGGGCAAAAAGCATCGTCTATTGCTCAAGTAGTAAATACTTTAAAAGCACGTGGTGCAATGGATTATACAATCATTGTTGCCGCAACGGCAGACGCACCAGCAACTCTTCAATATTTATCACCATATACAGGTGCTGCTTTAGCAGAATACTTTATGTATACGGGACGCCATACTCTGGTAATTTATGACGATTTAACAAAACAAGCGCAAGCTTACCGTGAAATGTCATTATTACTTCGCCGACCACCAGGACGTGAAGCGTATCCAGGGGATGTTTTCTATTTACACTCACGTTTATTAGAACGTGCAGCAAAACTTAATGATCAATTAGGTAGTGGTAGTATGACTGCATTACCTGTTGTTGAAACCCAAGAAGGTGATGTTTCTGCTTATATTCCAACAAACGTAATTTCTATTACGGATGGTCAAATTTTCTTATCAGCAGATATTTTTAACTCAGGTGTTCGACCAGCGATTAATGTTGGTATTTCTGTATCACGAGTAGGTTCTGCAGCTCAACCAAAAGCAATGAAACAAGTTGCTGGTCAATTAAAATTAGATTTAGCACAATTTGCGGAACTTGAAGCATTTTCACAATTTGCTTCTGATTTAGACCAAGCAACTCAAACACAATTAGCTCGAGGTCGTCGTTTACGTGAATTATTAAAACAACGTCAATCTTCTCCATTATCTTTATCTGATCAAGTAGCTCTTATTTACGCAGGTACAAAAGGATATTTAGATTTAATTCCAGTGGAATCTGTTCAAAAATATCTCGAAGATTTACGCGAATATTTAGGAAATAAAAAACCAAAATATGCGGAAATTATTGCTTCAACAAATACTTTAACGGATGAAGCAACTGAATTATTAAAAGCAGCTTTAGAAGAATGTAAACAAGCTTTTTTAGAGCAAGCTAAATAATTTTCTTGTAGAGAAAAGGACACCCTTTTCTCTACAAATCCTTATTGTTTTACTAAACATTTATTTTAGACTTGACATAAGCAGAATATTTAATTATCCTGTAATTAAAATAATTGATATTTTGTTAGCAAATCTCTGAAGAATGCCTGCTTAGCTCAGTTGGTTAGAGCATCCGTCTCATACGCGGAATGTCACTAGTTCAAATCTAGTAGCAGGCACCAGTATCTGCGGGTATAGCTCAGCGGTAGAGCGGCACCTTGCCAAGGTGCATGTCGCGCGTTCGAGTCGCGTTACCCGCTAGCTTTTTGTACAAAAACTGCTCTAATATAGTTGACAGTTTTTTGGAAAAATAATAAACTAATATTAGTTTTATATTTGTTGGGATTGTAGTTCAATTGGTTAGAGCACCGCCCTGTCACGGCGGAAGTTGCGGGTTCGAGTCCCGTCAATCCCGTCTTTTCTTTTTGTTTAATATTACAATATTTTTTAATAGTATTATTGCCTTCTTAACTCAGTCGGTAGAGTATTTGCATGGTAAGCAAAAAGTCGTCGGTTCAAATCCGATAGAAGGCTTT